ATGCTTTTAATTTCAATATTGTCTTTATTACTTTCTAATGCCGTTACTATACGACGAGATATATCAATACTATTTAATAGAATAGCTATAATTGCTTTAACTTATTCTATACTGCATAGTACAATAAGTTTATTTTTAATAAATAAAGGTATAGGTTTACATGGAGGTTTATTAAATATTACTAATATTACGCAAATTTTTGATATTTTTATTTTTTTTATAAGTATATTAATATTACAATTAACTAGTTTTTTTCCTAGAAAAGTATGGGTACCTGAACATTCATCGTTAACACAATTATTATTTAATAATTTTGTTTTTTATAGAACTAAAATTATTAATAAAATGGGAGAACATCTAAGAATAATAGAATACCCTTTAATATTATTATTTATAATTAGTGGTGCAATATTTTTGATTTCTACTAGTGATTTAATTTCCATATTTCTTGCTATAGAATTACAAAGTTATGGTTTATATTTATTGAGTACTATATATAGAAATTCAGAATTGTCTACTACAGGAGGATTAATGTATTTTTTATTAGGTGGTTTAAGTTCATGTTTTATTTTATTAGGATCAAGTTTATTATATGCAAACTCAGGTACTACTAATTTAGATGGTTTATATGCTATTACTAGTATTAGTGATAATTTAGATTTTTGATATAAACCTTATTATATAAACTTTTCTTTGCTTATTTTTAGTATAGGGTTTTTATTTAAAGTAAGCGCTGCTCCATTTCATTTTTGATCTCCTAGAAGAGAACTTGGGAAATTCTCAGTAGTTGGGAGTAAACTATCAAATTCCGGGAAACCCTTAGAATTTCAAGTACCAAACTATAATTGAAAAGTTATAAGTGGATGAGTTAATAATTCATGTAAGGTAATAAGCTTGAAAGCTTCTGAAAAGAACGAAGGTAATTGCGGATCTAAATCAGTAATACGTAAAAATATTATTGTAAAAGAGCAACGAGTAAATGGTAGTTGATGTGGTAAAAGAGTATTGTTGGGTAAGTTTTCTCAAAAAGGTTTAAACCTCTTTACATTAAATTTACCTAACCCTTCATTAATATCATCCTTTAGACTTTATTCTTCTTTACCTGATTCTTCTTTAAATCCTTGATTTATTACAGGATTCTCTGACGCAGAGGTTTGTTTTACTTTAAGCGTATCTAAAAGAAAAGAAAATAAAATAGGTTGACGTATTTTTTATACTTTTCAAATAACTTTACACGATAAATATAGAAATATGTTAGAATTAATTCAAAATTATTTTGGAGTAGGTAGTATTACAAAACATAGAACAAATTCTGTACACTTTCGTGTAGAATCTTTAGAAGATTTGAATAAAATACTTGACCATTTTAATAAATATCCTTTAATGACAAAAAAATGAGCTGATTTTCAGCTATTTAAACAAGCACTATACTTAGTGAAAAATAAAGAACATTTAACATTAGAAGGAGTGAGAAAAATAGTTGCTATAAAAGCATCTATGAATCTTGGATTATCTAATGAATTAAAAGCTGCATTTCCTGATATTTCTCCGAAAAAGAGACCTGAGGTTTTATTATGTAAAATTAAAGAACCTAATTGATTATCCGGATTTGCTACTGGAGAAGGTTGTTTTTTTATTAGTATTTCTAAATCTTCAAGTACTAAATCAGGATTTAATGTTAAATTAGAATTTAATTTAACTCAGCATAATAGAGATAGTGTGTTATTAGAAAACATTAAGGAGTTTTTTGAATCAGGTAATATTTATAAAAAAGGAAGTAGTCTTGTCTATAAAGTTACAGTTTTCTCAGAACTATGGAATAATATAGTTCCATTTTTTAAAACATATCCTATATTAGGCTCTAAAAATCTAGATTTTATATATTGAATGAAAGCCATAGAGATTATTAAAAATAAGGAACATCTAACTGAAAAAGGTTTAGATAAGATTAGAAGTTTAAAATTAGGATTAAATACAGGTCGTGTATTAGATACGACCAAAATTTAAAGGCTTATGTCTAAATAAAGAAGGTATAAATTTACCATATTTAAGATGTACTCTAAAGGGTTTCGAAAGAAACTATCAAGTTAAAATCCCTTCTTATCAAATTATTCAAAAACAATTTTATTCTACTAAATTAAATACTACTTTAAATCTATGTGAGCCTTGATTTATTTCTGGTTTTACTGATGCAGAAGGATGTTTTTTAGTTTTAGTTCGTAAAGCATCAAAAAATAAACTAGGTTGACAAATAGAAGCTAGTTTTACTATTAATCTTCACACTAGAGATTTAAATCTCTTAAAGCTTATTCAATCTTATTTTGGAGTAGGGAGAATAAGTAATGAAAGAAATGGTTGTCGTGATTTCACTATAAGTTCATTAGATCAAATTATTTCAAAAGTAATTCCTCATTTTGATAAATACCCTCTAAAAACTCAAAAATATTCTGACTACATTTTATTTAAAAAAGTAGTTATGATGATGGAGAAAAAAGAACATTTAACAAAAGAAGGTTTACAAAAAATAATTAATATAAGAGCCTCTATTAATAAAGGACTAACTTCTTCATTATTAGAAGCTTTTCCTAAGAGTACTCCTTACCCTAGACCTATCTTATCTTTAGAAAACACTAAATTAGATGCTTTTTGAGTATCAGGTTTTACTAGTGGTGATGGTAGTTTTAAAGTTTCTATTAGAGAATCTAAATTACATAAATCTGGAAGCCGAGTAGTATTAATTTTTGTAGTAACTCAACATATTAGAGATGAGTTATTATTAAAAAGCTTAGTAGATTTTTTTGGATGTGGTACTACTTATTCTTATAGAAATTATATAGAATATAGATGTCAATCGTTCAAAGATAATTATCAAATAATTTTACCTTTTTTTCTAAAATATCCGATTATGGGTATAAAATTACAGGATTTTAAAGATTGAGCTAAAGTCGCAGAAATAATTGATACAAAAATTCATTTAACTGACGAAGGTTTTAATCTAATTCGTAACATAAAAAAAGGTATGAATAAAGGTAGATATGAAAAATAAAATTGTTATTTTCTTTAATTTGTACGATAAATTTAGCCATCATGGACGTTTATGATGCTATACCTACAATAGTTACAACATTTGTTGCAATTATAGCAAAAATTTCAATATTTATATTTTTTTTAGAAATAGTTTTTTACACTAAAAATTACTTTACAGAATTTAATTGAACATATGGTTTATTAATTAGTTCTTTATTATCTTTAATAATTGGTACACTTGTAGGTTTAACTCAATTTAGAATAAAAAGATTATTTGCATATAGTACTATTTCTCACGTAGGTTTTATTTTATTAGCCTTAAGTATATCTAGCGTAGAGTCTACTCAGGCATTTATATTCTATTTAATGCAATATTCTCTTAGTAATTTAAATGCCTTTATTATATTAATTGCTATAGGGTTTTCTTTATATTGTTATGTTAGTGATAACAAAGAATATAAAGAATTATTAGATAAAACTAATTCTCCTATTCAACTAATTAGTCAATTAAAAGGTTATTTTTATATAAATCCTACATTAGCTTTAAGTTTAATTATTACTCTTTTTTCTTTTGCAGGTATTCCTCCTCTTGTAGGATTCTTTGCTAAACAAATGGTACTAAGTGCTGCCCTAGATAATGGTTATATTTTCATATCTTTGGTAGCTATATCTACTAGTGTAATAGGAGCTGTATATTATTTAAATATAATAAAAGAAATTTTCTTTTATTCACCTCAATATAAATTAAACCCGCTATTAAAAAATTTAAATTTCAATGGTAATATTTATAATAAACACAATATTTTAGTTAAATCTATTACTTTTAAATACAATAATATTGTATTATCTAGTCCTATAGCTGTAACAATATCTATTATAACTTTAATAATATTACTATTTATGTTTTTAAATAAAGAATGATTAAGTATGAGTACCATATTGGTACAATTTTTATTTAACTATTAAATGAGTAGTCTGAGTATATTTTTCATATTTGTTATTGTTATAGCTATACTTTTTTTAGCTATAAATTTTATTTTTGCCCCTCACAACCCTTACCAAGAAAAATATTCTATTTTTGAATGTGGATTCCATAGTTTTTTAGGTCAAAATAGAAGTCAGTTTACAATAAAATTCTTTATTTATGGTCTTATATTTCTTCTTTTAGATTTAGAAATATTATTAATATATCCTTTTGGAGTTAGTGGATATGCAAATGATTTATATGGGTTAATTATAATTTTAGGTTTTATAGTTATTGTTACAATAGGTTTTGTCTATGAATTAGGAAAAAATGCTTTAAAAATTGAAAGCAAACAATCCTTAATTGAAAAAAATAATAATAGTATAAAAATTTATACTTTTTAAAAAGTTAATAATATTATACTATATTATTTAGGGATCTTAGTATAACGGTAATACATGTGACTTTTAATCACTAAAATGTTGGTTCGAACCCGACAGATCCTATGTTGGTTCGAGCCTGACAAAAACTATGCTAAATTTAATATAATATTTAATGTAATTTTTATTTATAAATTTTATAACCGATACCTAGCGTATTAATATAAAGAAGTGAAAAAAAAATAAATACATGGTTTTAGTAGCTAAAATAATAGGTACAGGATTAGCAACTACAGGGTTAATAGGTGCTGGTGTAGGTATCGGAGTGGTCTTCGGAGCTTTAATATTAGGTGTAGCTAGAAACCCGTCGTTAAAAGATCAATTATTCTCTTATGCTATTTTAGGTTTTGCTTTCTCTGAAGCTACAGGATTATTTGCTTTAATGATGGCTTTTTTATTATTATACGTTATTTAAACATATTATAGTAACAATTTTATTGTACTTACTAAAATACTAATGTTATTCTTTAATTCTATATAATATGAAATATATAAATATACCTTTATTTTAAACTAATATAGAAAATTTTATTTAAACATAACCTATGAATTTAATTTTTAATAATTTAATTATAAAATTAGATGCACCTGCAGCTTGAGGTATTTATTTTCAAGATAGTGCTACACCTCAAATGGAGGGATTAGTTGAATTACATGAATTTTTGTGTATAAAGAACCAAACTCCGGGAACACCTTAAAGTTCTAATAACTAAACTTTTTAGGGAAACCTTTTAAGTGGCCCAGTTAATCACTGAGGGTACAGTAATATCATTAGAAATAGACGAATAATTTCTGAAAGTAGGTTATCGCGGATCTAAGTCAAATATATGTCAAACGTATGTTTTTTAAGTATTTGTAAAAGAGCAACGAGCAGACGGTTCTTCGATATTAAATGTAATGTCGTAAGGTGTGCTCTAGTCGCTGGGAAACCAGTTTTTGATATAGGTTTTACTTTTATCCTTTTTGTTATATCTACATTAGTGCGCTAGTGTCATATACAAAGTAGGAATGTTAACGTAAAAACGTGGAGCTCTCAATAAGATTAATAATCTATTGATCTTGATTTAACATTAGCTTTATTTAGATTAGTGTTACAACTAAATTAAAAATAAACAAAGTTTGAGGCGTAGAGGCATAAGCTCTCTATTTATGTACTCGACTTATAATATTAAATAAATATACGGAAAATTCTAAAGATAATAAATCAAAGTTAAACCCCCATTATGTTACAGGATTTTCAGATGGTGAAGCATGTTTCCATTTAGCCATAGGTAAGAATTCTAAGTATAAAATAGGTTATTACGTTAACCCTGGATTTTCTATAGTTTTACACAAAAAAGATGAGGCTTTCTTAAGAAGTCTTCAAAAATATTTCGGAGGAATAGGTAATTTAAAAGTTAAAGCTGATGTAGTACAATATAGAGTTTTTTCGTTGGAAGAATTAGATATTATATTAAATCATTTTGATAACTATCCTCTTATAACTAAAAAGCACATAGATTATGGATTATTCAGGGAAGCAGTGTATCTAATGAAAAATAAAGAACATTTAACTATAGAAGGGTTTAATAAAATTATATCCTTAAGATCTTCAATGAATTTAGGTTTATCTGATAAATTAAAAGAAGCTTTTCCTGAAATAAAGAAAAGAAAAGTCACACCTAAAGATATACCAACTTTATTAAATCCTTACTGAGTTGCAGGGTTCACTGATGCTGAAGGGTGTTTTTGAATAAAATCTTTAAAAGATTCAACTAAAAATAAAATAAGTACAGTTTTAGGCTTTCAAGTTACTCAACATAATAGAGATTTGTCTTTAATGGAAAATTTAATTAGTTTTTTTAATTGCGGTAGATTAGAGAAAAATGGTGCAGCATATAGCTTAGTCGTTACCAAACTATCATTAATTAATGAAATTATAATTCCTTTCTTTAATACTTACCCTATTTTAGGTTATAAATCTAAAGATTATAAAGATTGATGTAAGGCTGTTGAATTAAAGAACAAAAAAGCTCATTTAACACCAGAAGGTCTTGAAGAAATATTAAAAATAAAATCCAATATTAACTCATCTAGATAATAAGTTAAATATTCATTATACGATGCAAGTTCTTATTTAGTTAAAGCGGCGACAAATTAAACTTTTCTTTAAATCATATTGTTTATATAACAATATTAGTATAAATAATGTCTCAAAATTAAAGTTGCTATACAATTAAGTTAAAAACTTAAGAGTATAGACGGACAATATCATGTATTATTTAGTTATAATATTATTTAGTGTAGGATGAATGTTATTATCAATAATAAGAAATTTTATTAATACTTCTTCTCCTATCTCACATAAATATTTAAACCACGGTAAACTTGTGCCTATTCATAAGTGTTTTAAGTTAAATTTAATTAATAGTTTTTTACATAAAGAAAATATACGTTTTTACAGTACAATCTCAGATATTAATTCAGTAAAATATTACGAAGATACTTTTTTAATGAAAAAGTCAATAATTGCAGATAATAAAAATAAATCAGGTATATACAAATGAACTAATAAATTAACAAGTGATATATATGTTGGTCAATCAAAAGATTTATCCAAAAGATTTATAAAATATCTTAATCTTAGTTATTTAAAAGATAAAGAAACTCTTGTAATAAGTAGAGCTTTAATTAAGTATGGATATTCTAATTTTTCACTGGAGATTTTAGAATATTGTGATATAGAAAACTTAACAGAAAAAGAGCAATATTATATTGATAAATTAAACCCTAAGTATAATACTTTAAAGATAGCAGGTAGTTCATTAGGTTATAAACACATTGAAGAAACTAAACTTAAAATAAGTAAATCTTTAAAAGGAGTTTACACTAAAGAAAATTCACTTTTATTCGGTTGTACTCTTAGTGCAGAAACTAAAGCAATTATGTCTTTAAAAAACAGTAAGGAAAATAACCCTTTATTTGGTAAAACACATAGTAAAGAGACTAAAAAATTAATGAGACAAAAAGCTTTAGGGAGAAAACACTCTGAAGAAACTTTATTAAAAATGAGCGCCAGTAAAGGTTATCCTGTTTTCATCTATGAAAAATGTGATTCAGAAGGGTTTAAATTAATTGGTAGCTTTGTTTCAATAAGAAGAGCTGCTAAATTCTTAGATATTAGTGGTAATACTGTAAAATCGTATATAAATTCAGGAGAGATTTTTAAAAATAGATATAAATTCTCTAGTAAAAATATTTAAATAAACTTAAAAAAACTATGAATAAAATTTCACTATATGCTGGAAACTTCTAAAGCCTTTAAGTACTATAAATCTTATTTATCAGTGAAAACCTTAAAGGATGTTACAATGGATTATCAGCAGGAAACCTACTAATATTTTAAAGGGATCCTCAGAGACTACACGTGAAAACCGTATATACGGTAAGATATAGTCCGGTTAAGTATGAAAGTACTTAAGTTTTATCGACATTAATCGAATTAATTTGAACAATTACTCCAGCAGTAATATTAATTTTAATAGCTTTCCCTTCTTTTAAACTATTATATCTTATGGATGAAGTTAGTGATCCATCAATGTCAGTTTTAGCCGAGGGACATCAATGATACTGAAGTTATCAATATCCAGATTTCTTGGATTCTAGCGATGATTTTATAGAATTTGATTCTTATATAGTTCCAGAATCTGACTTAGAAGAAGGAGGATTAAGAATGTTAGAAGTAGATAATAGAGTTATTATACCTGAATTAACACATGTTAGATTTATAATAACAGCTGCTGATGTTATACACTCATTTGCTGTTCCATCATTAGGTGTAAAATGTGATGCATATCCAGGGAGACTAAATCAAGTATCTATATTTGTTAATAGAGAAGGAGTTTTCTATGGTCTTATGGCCAAAACTGTAGTGAACCTATAGTTATAAATCATCAAATTGCGGGAATACCCTAAAGCAATCATAACTAAGTAAGTATAGTAATATAACTTATGGCTCAGGTAATGACTCGAGATATAGTAAAATCATGATTGATAATTCAATGGGTAATCCGCAGCCAAGCACCGACTATTTATATTATAATAAGGTGTGCAGTTCATCGACTAAATGGTGGTTGGTGTTATTGTTAATAAAATAATAATGCTTAAGATATAGTCAGACTCCGCCTGAAAAGGTGCAGGAAAATGTAAACTATTCTTTTTGTTTTATTTTCTGTTAATTAAATATATATTTATTAATATATGTTTAGGGAAAAAACTCTACAATAGTTTGCTAAACTTGTTTTTTTAATATAAAATTAAAATTTCTTATCTTTAATTTAGCTGTTATAATTATAAAACGGCTAATATAAGTTTTCTAATAATATAATAATAATATAAAGAATATTATTAAATATTATAGTGATTTAGGTTAAATTGTTGTGGTATTTTTTTTGCATAATACCACGAATAGAAATATTTTTAATAATTCTATTTTTCTTAGTAAACGTATTGGTTTAAGTTCAATTGCTTGTTTACCTTTTACTAGATATTTTAGTACTAGTGTAATTAGACATTCAGCTGTAAACAATAACCCAGAATCTTTAGCGTTAAACCATCTTAATAGTGAAAAATCTACAACCTTTTCAATAATTAATAAAATATTATTAAATCAAAATATATCTGTAGCTGATTCTAAATTAAAAGAATTATTAAAAGTTAAAGGTGTGGAATTAGATCTTCCTGTTTGTACATCGGAAGGTAATAATCTTTTATCTGAGTTAGCAGGTAAATCAAACTACAAGGGATTCTTTGGTGTTTATATTTTTATACATAAATCTACAAATCAAAAATACGTAGGCTCTTCTAATTTATTAAGACGTAGATTAGATTATTATTTTAAAAAAGATTTTCCTATAATGGGTAAATTCTTACCTCTTCTAAAAAAAGATGGATTAAGTGCTTTTAAGTTAATAATTTTTAAATTAGATAGTAATAAATTTAGTAGTAAGGATGCTTTAATCCTAGAACAATACTATTTATTACATAAGGAATTTGATCTTAATACTTTAAGAGTAGTTAACGCAGGATCTTCAAAAGGTGAAGGTGTATATATTTATGATTTAACTTGTAGTATTTTTTATTACCATGCTAACTCTAAAATTGAATTAAAAAGAGTATTAAAGATACACCCAGAAACATGTACAAAATTTTTAGATTCAAAATTACCATATCTTAACAAATTCTTATTATTAAGTTACCCTATACCTACAGCAGTACCGAGTGATCTTTCTATTACAAAGCTATTAGAAATAATGCAAAAAGAAAGACATAATCTATATATACTTGGTACTCGTAGAAGTATACCTGTAACATTAGAAATTAAAGAGGGCAATGAATTTTTAAATTCTTGAGGTAAAACTTTAAGTTTTGATTCATTAACTTCTTGTATTGAATTTTTAAAGGATTTAGGTTTAATTATAAAAAGGGATACTCTTTCTAAATATATAAAAACTAAAAAAGAGTTTCACAAATTTTTATGTAAATACACAGATAATATTTTACCTGATAATTTTGATACAGTTGGATTAATTATTGATGAGTACAAAAAAACTAAAGAAGATTTGGATTCATTAAAAGCTAATAAAAAAAATAAACCTTTACTAGTAAAGGGTGAAAATTTTGAAAAAGAGTTTGACAGTATTTTAGATACTATCAAATATTTTGAGTCTACGGGTATTAAGTTAGATAGAAAAACATTAAACTTACGGTTAAAAGACGGTAAAGAATATAAAAGATATTCTTTTTCTTATAAATAAATTTTAAGATTTATTAAATATATATTAATAAAATTGTAGAGATAATTTGCAATGTTCTGAGATATGTGGAATTTTACACAGCTCTATGCCTATTGTTATTGAATCTGTATCACTAGAGAAGTTTTTAACATGATTAGAAGAACAATAAAAATATTATATTTATATTGTTTTTAATATAAATAAAGCTACAATAGTTTTATTTAGGTGTGTTAGCTTAATTGGTTAAGCATAGTAGTACGGTTGCTAGGATTATGAGTTCAAGTCTCATACGCATCTTTCTTAAGTTTTCTTACTTAAGAAAATGGATTGTTTTAAATAATTTATATATATTTTTATATCATGAATATAACATTGATACTTTTTTTAATAGGAATTTTAGGATTTGTTTTAAATAGAAAAAATATTATATTAATGCTTATTTCGATAGAAATAATGCTTTTATCTATTACATTCTTAATATTGGTAAGTTCACTTAATATTGACGATATAATAGGTCAAACTTATGCTATTTATATAATAATTGTAGCTGGAGCCGAATCTGCAATAGGTTTAGGTATTCTAGTAGCTTTTTATAGATTAAATCTTTCTTTGTTATCTTTCTATCTATCCCACAATCATACTTCTATTTGTAAAAATGTAAATAAGATTCCTCAACAAATAAGATATTATTCAACTAATACTAATAACAACAGTGTAAGTAAATATGATAATTCTTCTATAGATCCTTGGTTTATTACTGGTATTTTTGACGCTGAAAGTTCTTTTGTTGTAACTATACTAAAAAACCCTAGGTATAAAACAGGTTGAAATGTTCAAGCTAGAGTGCAGATAAAAATGCATGAAATAGATAGAGTTCTAATAGAAAATATTAGAAAATATTTTGGTAATATTGGTTATATATCTAAATTTAATGAGAAAAATTTAACAGTTGAATTTAGAGTTAGTACTTTAAATGATATAATTGATATAATTATACCTCATTTTGATAAATATCCATTAAAAACAAAAAAACATGTAGATTTCTTATTATTTAAAAATATTGTTGTATTAATGAAAAACAAAGAACATAATACAATAGAAGGTATTCAAAAAATAGTGAATTTAAAAGCGTCACTAAATACTGGTTTAACTGAAATATTAAAAGAAGCATTTCCCAATACATTAGCCTTAAAGGAGTTAGAGTCTAATATTTCATACAATAATTTAGATCCTAAATGAATGGCAGGGTTTTGTACAGGAGAATCTAATTTCTTTATTGCGGTTCAAAAATCTCAAACAAAAATAGGTTTAGCTACATCCTTACGATTTTCAATAGCTCAACATTCAAGAGATTTATTATTATTAGAAAGCTTTGTAAATTTTTTTAATTGTGGATATGTGTCTAATTATAAAAACCGTTTAATATGTGAATTTATTGTTACGAAAATTGATCATCTAGATAAACATATTATACCCTTTTTTGAAGAAAATTCTATATTAGGTTCAAAATATTTAAATTATTTAGATTTCAAACAAGCTACTCAAATAATAAAAAATAAAGAACACTTAAATAAAGAGGGTCTAGAAAAAATTTTATTTTTAAAGAATAAAATAACAACATTTTACAAGGAAAATTTGTAAATAATCATAGATAAGATTAGGTACAAAGAATATATGATCAAGGTAAAGTAAACCTTTATCTAGTTTTCCTACAGGAAAGCAAAACCATCAAATTGCGGGAAGTTCTTAAAGACAAATCTACCAAATTATCATAGTAATATAATAATGGAACAGGTAATGACTCGTTGTAAGGTAATAACGATTTGTATGAAGAAATAAAATAGATAATCCGCAACCAAACACCTATTACTTTAAATTAGTAAGGCGTGCAGTTCATCGACTAAATGGTGGTTGGTGTTATTAATAATTTTAGTCTTAATAATGCTTAAGATATAGTCAGGCATATCTTAACAGATATGGAATTACCCTAACCTACCTAAGGGAATTTAATTCCTATGGAAAAGGGGGAAAACGAAGAGGAAGTATTGCAATAGAATATAAATAATGTATTTAAGTATAATAATTTTACCATTATTAGGATCTATAGTTGCCGGCTTTTTTGGTAGAAAAGTTGGAGTTAGGGGTGCACAAATTATAACAAGTTCAAGTATAATAATTACAACTATTTTAGCTATTATAACTTTTATTGAAGTAGGCCTTAATAATATTGTTTTATCTATTAATCTTTTTAGATGAATAGACAGTGAATGATTTAATATTATTTGAGGATTTCAATTTGATAGTTTAACAGTTGCTATGCTAATACCTGTACTTATAATAAGTTCCCTGGTTCATATTTATTCTATAGGTTATATGAACGGAGACCCACACAATCAAAGATTTTTTAGTTATTTAAGTTTATTTACATTTATGATGATAATACTTGTAACAGGTAATAATTATTTATTAATGTTTGTAGGTTGAGAAGGTGTTGGAGTTTGTTCTTATCTTTTAATAAGTTTTTGATTTACTAGAATAGCTGCAAATCAAAGTTCTATGTCTGCTTTTTTAACTAATAGAGTAGGGGATACTTTTTTAACTATAGGGATGATTACAATTTTATGATCTTTAGGTAATTTAGATTATAGTACAGTATTTTCACTTGCTCCCTATATTAATGAAAATCTAGTTATAATAGTAGGAATATGTTTATTAATAGGTGCTATGGCTAAAAGTTCTCAAGTAGGTCTTCATGTCTGATTACCTATGGCTATGGAGGGTCCTACGCCAGTTAGTGCTTTAATTCACGCAGCTACAATGGTTACAGCAGGGGTATATCTATTAATGCGTTCTTCTCCATTAATTGAATATAGTTCTACTGTTTTATTATTATGTTTATGATTGGGTGCTATAACAACTGTATTCAGTTCACTTGTTGGATTTTTCCAACAAGACATTAAAAAAGTTATAGCTTATTCAACAATGTCTCAATTAGGTATGATGGTGATAGCTGTAGGTTTATCTTCATATAATGTTGCATTATTTCATTTAGTAAATCATGCTTTTTATAAAGGATTATTGTTTTTAGGAGCTGGTGCAGTTATTCACGCAATGGGAGATAATCAAGATTTTAGAAAATATGGAGGATTAATATCCTTCTTACCATTAAGTTATTCTGTTATTTTGATAGCCAGTTTAAGTTTAGTAGCCTTTCCTTTTATGTCTGGGTTTTATAGTAAAGATTTTATATTAGAATCTGCATACGGGCAATATTCTTTTAGTAGTATCTCGGTTTATATTATAGCTGTAATAGGTGCAATATTTACTACTTTATATTCAGTTAAAGTTCTTTATTTAACTTTTTTAACTAGTCCCAATGGACCTTTAATAAGTTATAAACAAGCACATGAAAGTGATATTTTTATGAGTTTACCTTTAGTAGTTTTAGCTATATTTTCTATATTTTTTGGGTTTATAACTAAAGACATCTTTATTGGTTTAGGCTCAGGGTTTTTTGTAGATAATAGTATATTTACTCACCCTAATTCTGAGATAATGATAGATACTGAATTTGGTGTTTCAACTTATTGAAAATTATTACCTTTTGTATTTACTATTTCGTTTAGTATTATAGGTATAGTATTATCTGAATTTTTATCTGATTTAGTGATTAATTTTAAGTTATCTGCATTAGGTAAAACTATTTTTGGATTTTTTAATCAAAGATTTTTAGTTGAATTTTTTTATAATAAATATATTACTAATTTAATTTTGAAAATAGGTGGACAAACAGTTAAAATTTTAGATAAAGGTAGTATAGAATTGTTAGGACCATATGGCTTAGAAAAAAAATTAATTCACTCAAGTAAAAATATTAATAGTTTGAATAAAGGTATTGTAACAAATTATGCTTTATTCATTTTAGTTGGATTTACATTATATATGTTTTCTATAAGTTTAGGTTTTACTAATAACTTAAGTTTAATGGTTTTAATCTTAATGGTTATTACAGGTTCACTTTCTTAAATATTTAGGTTTTTTAGGGAATTTTTTTTACTAGGATACTATACATAATAATATGATATAATATTAATTAACGGTCCTTATTCTAAATATAAAATTATACACATATAAAAAAAAATGAGAATATTAAAAAATAATAGTTTATTAAAATTAGTTAATGCATATGTTATAGATGCATCACAACCTAGCAATATAAGTTATTTATGAAACTTTGGTTCATTATTAGCTTTTTGTTTAGTAATACAAATCATAACAGGTGTAACATTAGCCATGCATTATACTCCGAACATTTTAGAGGCTTTTAACTCAGTAGAACATATTATGAGGGATGTTAATAACGGATGATTAGTTCGTTATTTACACAGTAATACTGCTTCAGCATTCTTCTTTTTAGTATATTTACATATAGCAAGAGGAATGTACTATGGTTCTTATAGATCTCCTAGAACATTAGCTTGAAGTATAGGTGTAATAATACTTATACTTATGATAGCTATAGGTTTCCTGGGTTATGAACATAGCCCAAAATGATTTAATAAAGAAATAAAATATAATAAAATTAATAATAAATTAGTTTTTTTTAACAAAAGAGAATACTCTACATCTTCTAATCCAGATAACTCTGAAAAATTAAATACAATACTTAAAGAACTAGAAATAGATCCTGTATATATCTTTGAAAATTTAAGTTCAGAGAATATTAAAAAAGAAATTTTAAATAAAACTAAGGGTTTAAGTGGTATTTATATGATAGTTAATAAAATAACTGAAGATTATTATATAGGTTCTGCTTCAACTAATAGATTTTATGTTAGGTTTAGTAACCATTTAATTTATTTTCACGGTAGCAAAATAGTTAAATTAGCCGTAAAAAAATATGGGTTAGAAAATTTTGCTTTTATTGTATTGGAATTATATCCTAACATAGTTACTAAAGAAAATAATAAAGAATTATTGGATTTAGAAGATAAATATTTAAAATTATTACTACCTAATTACAATATCTTAACAGAGGCTGGTTCAAGTTTTGGGTACAAACATACTGAAATTGATCGTAAAAAAATGAGAGATATTTATAGTGAAACTAGACGAGAAAGAATAGGTAATTTAAATAGAGGAAAAAAACTTTCCCCTGAAACAATAGAAAAAATGAGAGAAAAAGCTTTAAGTAGACCAGTTAGACCTATAGATACTAGAGATAAATATATTAAACACACAAGACCTGTAACTATATATAATTTAAATGGTACTGTTTATGGTCGGTATACTACTATCTTAAAAGCCGCTGAAGCTCTAAATTGTGGAGAAAAAACTATTAGAAGAGCCTTAAATACAGAAAAAGGTTTAGTTAAAAGACAATGGATAGTAAAAGATTATCCAAAATAACAATTATTATAATATTTTATCTTTATTAAATTATAGTCCCGTGAGTAATAATATTTAAGCAATTTTTATAGAAAATTAAATATTAAAGCGGTATGTCCCGACGGGGATATAGAATAATCTTAAAGATTATTTGGCGATATTAGTGAAAACGATCAAAAAAGTTTAAACTTCAAGATCGTCGGTTATATAAATGATCGCGACAGACTGGGTCACTAATGGGTGGCTGAAATGCTGCTTAATGCACAGTCGGAATTTTTAATTAATTTAATTTAATTAATAGGGTATTCAAATTCAAAGGTATTCTAGTTTATTATATGTATTTACAATAATAAATAAATTTGTATGTTTTACCTTATGGTCAAATGTCATTATGAGGTGCAACAGTTATTACTAATCTTATAAGTGCTATACCTTGAATAGGACAAGACATTGTTGAGTCAAAAACCAACATAGTTATTTTTACTATATTTCTTTATATTATCTCAATATTATATGGATTATTTGTATTTATTACAAATACAATAATTAAATTTACTAAACTGGATATTTCATTACCTACTATAGGGACTGTACATAAAAATGCTTTAAAAAAAAACAATAAATCTGTAAGATTGGATAAACAAGAATATCTTTCATTACCTTCATCATTTTTAGCTTTTTTAGTAGGATTAATAGACGGAGACGGGTATATTCAAATAGGTAAAACACCTAAAGGATATATAACTATGAGATTAGTTATATCATTACATCAAGATGATGTGTCTTGTTTAGAATACATTCAATCTGTTTTAAAATTAGGTACAATTAATATATACAAAGATTTAAAAAGTCCAACTTGTAGATTAGTAATAAATAAAACTGATTTACAAGAAGTATTATTCCCATTGTTAATTTATAATAATATTTATTTTTTAACTAATACTAGAGTAGAACAATTTAATCTAGCTATGTTTATATTAAAAAATGATATCAAATTATATGGTGAATTACCTGAATTAGAAAACATACCTACAGTATTTGATATACCTAAAACACCTCTAGATTTTACTTTATTGCCTTTTTTTAAAAATTGAATAGTAGGCTTTACAAATGCAGAAGGTTCTTTTTTTATTAAAGCTAATAATGATGGTTGTTTTCAATTAAAACAAAGAGCGCACATTGATTTATTTGAGGCTTTTAAACTAATATTTGGAACGAATAGAAAAATAGATAATACAAATAATTTTAATCAATTTAATGTTAGCTCTAAAGCTGATATACAACAAGTTATAGATTTCTTTTCATTTACAGGCTTACATCCTTTAATGGGTAGCACTTTAATACAGTATTTACGTTGAGTTGAAGCTTTAAATGTTAGTTCTAAGTTAGTTAATAATAGTTCATATAGCAATAATAAGTTGCAAAGTGGAAAGGTAAGGGATTATTGTCCTAAATTTAATAAAAATTTTGTTAATAATAGAGATCAAGTACGAAAATATAGTACTAACAAGCCTTATTTAATCGACAATAGTTTTTTTAATGTTATTCCACTAGTTGTTTATGATAACGCCCTAGAAAATAAAGAAATTGCAATTAAAGATAATAGAAAAAAGTCTGGGGTTTATAAATGAGTACACAACAAATCAGGTAAGTTTTATATCGGCTCTAGTGTAGACTTAGGGCAACGTTTTTCTCATTATTTTTCCGTAAATTGATTAAAAAATCAACCTAATGCTAGTATAATCTATAAAGCTCTTTTGAAATATGGACATTCTGAATTCAAATTAGAAATACTTGAATATTGTAACAGAGAAGAAACCATAGAAAGAGAACAATATTATATAAACAATTTAAATCCAGAATATAATATATTAAAAGTTGCTGGGTCGCGTTTAGGGTTTAAAGTCTCAGATTTAACTAAGACTAAAATCAGCTCAGCTTTATATGGACGTACTATACCAGAGGATGTTAAATATAAAATGAGAGTAGCTAAATTAGGAATGCAACATGATGAGGCTACTAAAGCTAAGTTAAAAGAGCATTTAACAAATTTAAATAAAACAGTTTTAGCTGAAAAGAAAAGTATTAAAATAACTGTTCTGGATTTAGAAACTAATATTACTACGGAATATGGTTCAATTAGAAAAGCCGCTATAGCCCTTGAGAGTTATGCTCAAAAAATCACGGACTATGAAAAATTAAAATTAACTAAGAATTATACTAAGCCATTTAAAGGTAGATATGAAATCAAAATAAATAGAAAATAGGTATATTCAATATGTTAAATGATTAAACGATTTACATAAAAGTTCACGTTATAGTAATTTAAATTATCCTTAGTAATATAATAAATATAGAAATAACTACGGGCTCCTTAAAATAGTAATATTTTAGAGGCAAATGGGGAAAATTACGAAGACGTCTAATATTATATTACCTCCTAAATATTAAGGCTATTTGTAGCAAAGTTTAATCTGATATAAATAGTGATTAAGAATGTTCAACGACTAATGAGTGAGTTATATCAACAATAAGCTCAACACGATACCCCCATAACCATTAAATTTATATGGTTAAAGACATAGTCTAATTATATCTTAAAAGATGTAAGTATAAATTAAATATTTATACAAATTATTAATGTCATTTGAGGAGGATTTAGTGTTAATAATGCTACTTTAAATAGATTTTTTGCATTACATTTTGTACTACCTTTTGTATTAGCGGCATTAGTTTTAATGCATTTAATAGCTCTTCACGATACAGCTGGTTCAGGTAACCCTTTAGGTATAGCAGGGACTTATGATAGAGTACCTATGGCCCCTTATTTCTTATTTAAAGATCTAATTACTATATTTGTTTTTATTTTTGGTTTAAGCTTTCTTGTTTTCTTTATGCCTAATGCTTTAGGAGATAGTGATAATTATATTATGGCTAACCCAATGCAAACACCTGCTGCTATTGTACCAGAATGATATCTTCTTCCTTTCTATGCTATATTAAGATCTATCCCAAATAAATTATTAGGAGTTCTTACAATGTTTGGTGCTTTAGTAATATTATTAGTTTTACCTATTACAGATTTAGGTAGATCTAGAGGTTTTCAATTTAGACCTTTAAGTAAGTTATCTTTCTATTTTTTTGCTGTAGTTTTCCTTACATTAGGTAATTTAGGTGCAGTACATGTAGAAGACCCTTATATAACTATAGGACAAATTTACGCTGTATTTTATTTTTCTTATTTTATAATTATATTACCTTTAATTAGTATATTAGAAAATAGCTTTACAGATATAGCTTATATTAAAGTTTCTAAAGTTTCTTTTTAAATTTAAATAAATTTAGAGCTTGCACCTGCAAAAATAAATTTTAGTATATAAAAATTGATTAGAAATTTTTAGATAATTAGTTGTATTATATACTGATAATACTGTAGTATTATCTAAATTGCTTTTAGGTATAAGAATCCAAGGTATTATTTAAAATATTATATTATTATTATAATATAATAAGATTATGTTGTAAAAGGTTTACACTTAGATTGCAGATCTTTAGGAAGAGGTTCGATTCCTCCATAATCTTTTATATATTCTTATTAGCTCAATGGCAGAGCAAGATACTTCTAATATCTTGATTTTAGTTCGAATCTAAAATAAGAATTTTAATTCAAATTTTTTATTACAAAATTTAATACTATTTAGTTATTTAGTTTCTTTATTATTAATAGTTTCAACGAGAAACAAAAAAACATTCTTAATTTAACAAGTAAAAGTTATATATTAAATTCATCTATATCTATGCCTATAGAAAGATGATTTTTATCTACAAATGCTAAAGATATAGGAACTCTTTATTTAATATTTGCATTATTTTCTGGATTATTAGGAACAGCTTTTTCTGTGCTAATAAGATTAGAGCTTAGTGGACCAGGTGTTCAATATATTGCTGATAACCAATTATATAATAGTATAATTACAGCTCATGCCATACTTATGATTTTCTTTATGGTTATGCCTGCATTAATAGGTGGATTTGGTAATTTTCTATTGCCTTTATTAGTAGGGGGACCTGATATGGCAAACAAAAAAGTCCTCCTTGGGTTAAATAAAAAATATTTTAGTAGTAAATTAAATAATAATGATAATAATGATGAAAGATTTAAAAGCTATTTAGCTGGTTTGTTTGAAGGAGATGGTCACATATGAATTCAAAAACCCGGTTTAGCTAAAAGACAAAACCCTCGGTTTTGTATAACTTTTGGTATGAAAAATGAACCTTTAGCTAAAAGATTGTTAGAGTTAATAGGATCTGGTTTTATTAGATATAAATTACAAGATAATGCTTGTGTACTAGTGGTTTCACCTGTTATAGGATTAAAGAAAATTGTTTCTTTAATAAACGGTGAATTAAGAACTCCAAAAATACACCAAGTTCATGGTTTAATTGATTGATTAAATAAAAATCACAACACCAATATAGATAAACTACCTTTAAAAGAAAGCTCTTTATCTGAAGATGGATGATTAAGTGGATTTATAGATTCAGATGGTAGCTTTTCTGTATTGCATACTAAAGTTGAAAATGGCGCAAAAAAAAGAAAAATTGCTTGTAGATTAAGAATAGAACAAAGGATTTTAGATACCGTAACTAAAGAAAGCTATGGGCCAATTTTAACTAATGTGGCTAATTTTCTTAACTGTTCATTGTTAACTAAAAACCAAAAAGCAAGTGGTAATGACTACTACACATTGGCAGCATCAAGTCAAAACTCTTTAAAAATTATTATAGACTATATAGGAAAATTTCCTTTATATTCAAGTAAATATCTAGATTATAAAGATTGAAAAGAAGTAGTTGAATTAATATTAAATAATAAACATTATACAGAAGAAGGTTTATCCAAAACAGATTCTGTAAAAAATAATATGAATAGACAAAGAACATACTTTAATTGAGATCATTTAAAAGATCTAAATATTTAAATTTACTAAAATTATATTTAAGCCCTAAATAAGGGAATGCCGTTAAAGAGTGTAAATTCTTTAATTATTACTTCGCTATATGCATAGAATCTCTCGAATTTGGGGCAATTGCTCCAGTCAACAGATACACAGACACCTAATAATAGTGATTTATCATTATAAAGTTGTATTTCAACTGAATTAGTCGTAACACTTGTGTATACATGGGAAGAATGTGCAGGAAACCAGGATATCATGGTTTACATGTTATTAGTAGGATCCTCAGAGACTACACGCGAAGCCCCTTTTTAAGGGTGAAGACATAGTCCGTGGTAGTATGAAAATACTATCGGGTATATAGATTATATATGTTTATATATTAACGATTCCCTAGATTAAATAATATAAGCTTCTGATTATTACCTCCTAGTTTAATACTACTTGTATTCTCAGCTTGTATAGAAGGTGGAGCTGGTACAGGTTGAACAATCTATCCACCTTTATCTAGTGTACAAAGCCATAGCGGACCTAGTGTAGATTTAGCTATATTTGCACTTCATTTAACAGGAGTAAGTAGTTTATTAGGATCTATCAATTTCATAACAACAGTAGTTAATATGAGAACTCCTGGTATTAAATTACATAAACTTGCTTTATTTGGATGAGCTGTAGTTATTACAGCTGTTTTATTATTATTATCTCTTCCAGTTTTAGCAGGTGGAATTCTGCTTGCTTTATATTTGGCCAATTGCTGGAACGAGATATTTTTTATTATATCTAGATCAGCAGGATGCTATATATATATAAATATATTAAGTATCTTCAGAGACTATGTGCCAAAATTTGTATATTATAAAAAATTTTATTCTTTATCCTCAACTAATAATTATAATAATAATAATGACTTTGATTCAAAATTTGCTTCTTATTTAGCGGGTTTAATAGAAGGAGATGGAACAATTGTAACTCCTAAGGTAGAAAGATCACCTAAAGGTAAATTATACTATCCCGCTATTCAAATTGTTTTTGATATAAGAGATTTTCCTTTAGCTCAAATTATACAATCTAAGTTAAGACACGGTTCTTTAGCTAGAAAAAAAGGTACCAATGCCTATGTTTTAACAATTAATAATTTTGAAGGTTTGATTTTAGTAGTTAATATAATTAATGGTTATATGAGAACACCTAAGATTATTTCTTTATACAGATTAATTAGTTTTTTAAATTTAAAATTTAATTTAAATATTGAAAAAAAAGATAAAGATAAAAGTTATATAAACTCTAATTCTTGATTAGCGGGTTTTATTGATGCTGATGGTCATTTTTCAGTTAGAACTACTTTAGAGGGTAAATATCCTAAGATTGAATGTAAATTTGAATTATCTCAAAGACAAAATGATCATAATAATGAAAATAATTATGATTTTTTAAAGATAATTGCAGATTTTTTATTTACTTCTGTTAAAGAAGTTAGAATGGATAAGCCTAAACCTGAATATAGAGTTAGAACCACTAATTTAAAAGCAAATTTAATATTAGTAGATTATTTAGAAAAATTTCCATTATTTTCAAGTAAATTTTTAAACTATCAAGATTGAAAAAGTATATTAAATTACTTTGAAGCTAAATTACATACTAATCCGGATATTATTAAAAAGATTGTAGAGATAAAGGCACAAATGAATAACAATAGAACTTATTTTAATTGAGATCATTTACAAAATTTTTATAATTTATACAAATAAAATATAGTCCCAACAATATGGAGACATATTGAGTATTTACCTTAAACGTAATAGTTTATGAGATTTTTTTTTATCATGAGACGTAGTCTAGTAAATCAAGATTTTTAGGGAATTACAATGGTTTTAACAGACCGTAACTTTAATACCTCTTTCTTTGAAACAGCAGGAGGAGGGGATCCAGTTTTATTCCAACATCTTTTCTTAAACGTTATATTCAATTATTTATACTTAATTATTTTAGTAAAAAGCTTTTCTAATTATAAATATTTTTCTACTATAAATTATGGAGGCGCAAGCTCTAATGACTTTAAATTTATATCTTTTTATGAAAAATTTAAATTACATTTACCTAATCTAAATCCACCCTCAAAAAAATTTTTAATTTGACTTATTGGGTTTACAGAAGGTGAAGGATCTTTTATAGTTAATAATAGAGGAGATTTAGCTTTTATTATTACACAAAGTACCGAGGATTTAAAAGTCTTGAATTTTATAAAAGAGACTTTAGGATTTGGTAAAGTAATACCTCAATCTTTAAAAACTAGCAGGTATGTTACTCAAAGCAAAATAGAAATAGATATTATTATTAGTTTATTTAATGGTAATATTATATTGCCTAGTAAACAAAGAAGTTTTGAAAAATTTGTTAACGGGTTTAATATTTGAGTATCTAAAGGAAGAATAACTTTGGATACAGTTGAATTTAAATTAAGTTCTATTATGCCTAGTTTAGACAATAGTTGATTGGCCGGATTTACGGACGGAGAAGGTTGCTTTACTTGTTCTATTGGTAACATTAAAGGCTATAGTTACAATTTCAATATTTCACAAAAATGAGAGATTAATTTAAAAGTCTTAGAACATCTTTCTGTTATATTTAATGGAGGGATAGTGTCTAAACATAGTGCAGATAATATTTATGAGTATAGAATAGGAGGGGTAAAATTTTGTAAAAATATTTTTTCATATTATGATACTTATAAATTATACACTAAAAAATCAATATCTTATATACTATGAAAAGAAATGTATTATAAACTTTTAAATAAAGATCATTTAGATCCAACCAAAAGATTAGAAATGATAGAAAAAGCTAGATTAATTAATAAATAATTAATATAATAGGGAAAACAAGTCAAGGTTTAAAGTAAAAGTTCTGAAACTCTGAAGACAGATGTAAAAAGTTATAAGATCTGAAAGAGTAAATATTCATTAAGAATATGCCTTAGACTTAGTTAATGTTTGATTATAGCTACTTGCAACTCTTATGTTTTACAGCTTAAAAAAATTGTTTTTTACTATAAGACATATCTATATATTTTATAGATATAAGGAAAAGTTAGCATAAACATTAGCAATACTGGTATTAACGGTCAACAAATTTCTCGTTTAAAGACCGTCGGTTATATAAGTGACCGCGACAGACTGGTTTACCGGTAGGTGGCTGAAATGCTGCTTAATGTACAGTCGGTTTTTTCCGTATAATAATTATATGCACAAGCCCTAAGGTTGTATGTCAAAAGGGAAACAACTCGTTTAGGTACCTGAATTTAACAAGAGACTTAGTGAAGTTAAATTTGAAAAAATGGATTCTTTGGTCATCCTGAGGTTTATATATTAATTATACCTGGATTTGGTATAATTAGTACAACTATCTCTGCAAATTCTAGTAAATCAATATTTGGATACATCGGTATGGTATACGCCATGATGTCTATTGGTATATTAGGGTTTATAGTTTGAAGTTGAGTAACGATGGCTTCACCCTATAGTGATGTAGGGAACATAATTAATTTCGCTATATGCTGGAACAGTTTAGTGTTAATTAGTACCTTGTATGGTAAAAATCTAATTAGCTATACTCAATCAGCAGACAATTTGTCCCTGTATTCTTTAAATGTTAACAAACAGAGCGTCTCAGAGACTACACGCGAAACATCTTTTAATTTTTCCGCGTTTCATACTTATTATAATACATTATTTAAAAATAAAGACCCTATTGCAGATAAATGATTAACTTGATTTATAGGATTTGCAGAAGGAGACGGTGCTATTCAAACATATGATGAGGGTAAAAGAATTCGTTTTGTTCTTACTCAAAAAGAAAGTAATATACTTTATAAAATACAATCTATATTTAATATAGGAGTAGTTAAACATTTTCCTCAAGGAAAAAGTGGTAAGAACAATGATTTTTATAGATGAATAGTTGATAATCCTTCACATATTTTACTTTTAGCTTTTTTATTTAATGGTAATTTAGCTCAAAATCATAGAATTGAACAATTAACTAGATGAATTAATGCTTTAAATAATCGTTTTGGTAATGATACTATTAAGTTAAAAGATACTCTTATTACAATTACACTCCAAGATGCTTGGTTATCAGGATTTACAGACGCTGAAGGTTGTTTTAATGTATCTATTACAGCTAATTCTAGATATACATTGGGTTGTGTTATAAAAATGCGTTATATATTAGATCAAAAAGATAGTATCATACTAAATAAAGTATATGAATTGTTTGGGTTTGGTAAAGTTTCATTAAGATCTGGGACTGATAATGTTTATCGTTACACAGTTACTGGTTTTAAATTATTGAGTGAAATAATAACATATTTTAAATTATTTCCTTTACAAACTAAAAAATCTATTTCTTTTGAAAAGTGATTAACTATTCATAATCAAGTGTCTAATAAATTACATTTAACTGAAGAAGGATTATCACAAATAAGAACTATGCAAAAACAAATTAATTTAAATAATAGTATGACAAATAAAACCGGAGAAGCTTAAAGATGAAGATATAGTCCGACACTTCTTGTGAAAGAAGCATACATAATTGTATGGGTAAATTTAAAAGATTTATTAATGGTTTAGCATCACATGTATACAGTAGGTTTAGATGTAGATACAAGAGCATATTTTACTGCAGCTACATTAATTATTGCTGTACCTACAGGTATTAAAATATTTTCATGGTTAGCAACTTGTTATGGAGGTTCTATTAAAATAACACCATCTATGTTATTTGCTTTAGGATTTATATTTATGTTTACAGTTGGAGGGTTAATAAACCACTTAGCTCTCCCTTTAAAGATCACCATATGCTGGGAACTTCTGACAATTATACTACTAGGATTTTTTTTTAATTCAGTGAAAATGTATAATTTTGAACAATCAGCAGGTAACCAACGGATAGATAAAACTATCTTAGTAGGTACCTCAGAGACTAAACGTGATCCTTGTAATTATATTACAAGAAGATATAGTCCGTGTAATAAAAATTCATTTATTCATTTATCATTTTATAACGCCCATTTATATAAATACAATAATATTATTTGTCATTATTCTACTTCTGATATTATAAAAGAAGACAACACTAAAGATTTAAAACCTTTAGTTTTATATGATAATTTTAAAGAAAATAGAGCTCAAATTTTAAAAGAACAAAAAGATAAATCAGGTGTATACTGTTTAATAAATAAAATAAATGGTCATTCTTATGTAGGAAGTTCTATTAACTTAGCTTCTAGAATGAAAAATTATCTTAACAATACTTTTTTAAAAAGTAGACAAAATATTAATATGCCAATTGTAAAAGCTTTATTAAAATATGATCAATCTAATTTTACTTTATTAATATTAGAATACGTAGAAGTAAAATCTTTAACAATTAGAGAAACTTACTTTATAACATCAGTAGCTCCTTATTATAATGTATTAAAACAAGGTTATTCTTCTTTAGGTTATAAACACACAGAAGAAACTAAAGAACTATTAGCTCAATTAGCAAAAAATAGAGTACATAGTAATATAACTAAAAGTTTAATAGCAAAAGCTTTAACAGGTGAAAATAATCCTTTTTATAATAAAAATCATTCTATTGAAAGTAAAGTAAGAATGATAGAAGCTCAGTCAGCTTACCCTGTTTATGTTTATAATTCATTTAAAGAATTGTTAGTTATTTTTCCTTCTGTTCTTACTTTAGCTAAATTAATTAAATCTAATCATCCTACAATAGTTAGTTGTATAAAAGAACAGACTATATACAGAGGAGAATGATATTTTACTAATTTACCTTATAATATAACTGATATCCCTAACATAGTTGATTGAACTTCTAAAGAATCTGATGAATTAATATTAGATATAAATAATAACAGTCATATTAGAAAAGCAGTATTCGTGTATAATAATAGTAAAAAGTTTATATGTAAATATGATGGAGTAACAGAGGCACAAAGAGCCTTAAATATAAACCATACTACTATAAAAAAACATGCTCAATTAAATGCTGTATATGGTGATTATATATTTAGTTATGAAAGATTAAATGATTAAAGGATTTTTATTCGTAAGTGGTGTTATGTTAGCCAATGCTGCACTTGATACAGCCTTCCACGACACTTATTATGTAGTTGCTCATTTTCACTATGTATTAAGTATGGGTGCTGTATTTGCATTATTTGCTGGATGATATTTCTGAATTCCTAAAATATTAGGTTTAAACTATAATATGTTATTATCTAAAGTTCATTTCTGAATTTTATTTATTGGAGTTAATTTAACTTTCTTTCCTCAACATTTCTTGGGTCAAGTAGGCTCTTTATTATATAAATATAATATTTATACAACACTGTATGCTAGAAACTCTATTATATTCTAGGCATAATAAATAGACAATTAGCAGGAAACCGATATAATAATATTATTAGTAGGGATCCCCAGAGACTATACGTGTTGCAACTGAAAAGTTGAAGAAATAGTCCGTTAACATAGCGATATGTTATAATGTATCTTGTTGTCTATATACTATCATAACAAAAAGAATAAATATACTGTTTTAGACGCAAGCTTTTAATATTTACCTAGACCTTTAAGTAAAGATAATGGAACCTTTCAATTAAAAATTATAATTAATTAAAAAAAATTTAATAAAAAGATCTAAAAATATTATGAAAAATAGCAAATTAGACGCACCTGAAAAAGAACTAGAAATATTTAATCTAGCGGAACAGAACAGGATTTAGACGATAACTTTATACAAAAAACAATTAAGAGTAATAATTTAATTACTATAAAACCTGAATGTAAATTTAGTCAAGAATATAAATTAGATTTAGCGAATTTAAATTCTATTCCTGTTTCTCCTTTATACAATTTTTTAAGTGATAAAGAAATTATTTTAAAGGAATATAAAAATAAGATCGGTATTTATCTTTTACATAATAATGTTAACGTAAAAGAATATGTAGGAAATGGAATGGATTTAAACAAAAGACTTGCTACTTATTATTTTCCTTCCCGTTTAATTGATAATTGTTTTATTTCTAATTCTATTTTAAAGTATGGACATGGGAATTTTTCTGTTGCAATTCTATATGGTTTAGGTGACACTGGTTTATTTACAAAAACGGATATTATAAGTAAAGAACAAGAATATATTGATTTATATAAACCTGTTCTTAATTTAAACCCTACAGCTGGGTCTAGTTTAGGTTTTAAACATACCGAAGAATCTAAAAGACTTATATCTGAATTTCGTAAGGGTAAACCTTTATCTAAAGAGACTAAGAAAAAACTTAGTCTTTTATTTTCAAGGGAATTAAACCCTTTTTGATCTAAAACTCACTCACCTGAGACATCAAATAAAATGAGTAAATCTAAGGCTGGTGAGTTAAATTCTATGTTTAATAAAAATAAATCTAAGGAATTTATTGAACAAATGTATAAAGATAAAAAAGGAGCTAATAACCCTATGTTTGGTAAACCTAAATCTGAAGAAATCTTAGCTAAATTAAGAAAAAAGGTTTATGTTTATGATTACAATAAACAATTTATTAAATGTTATGATAGTGTAGGATTTGCAGTAAAAGATTTACGTATTGCAGCAGAAACTATTAAAAAGTATTTAAATAGCGATAAAAAATATAAAAATAAATACTTTTATTCTAGTTTGCAAGAATAAGCAAGATATATAATAGCTACAAGGAATGCCTCGTAGAATAAGTGATTATCCTGACGCATTTGCCGGTTGAAATTTAATTAGTAGTTTAGGATCTATTGTAAGTGTTATAGCTTCAGGTTTATTTTTATACATTGTATATAAACAATTAGTAGATAATAATCCTGTAGGAAGATTTCCTTGATTAACACCACAATATTTTACTGACGCTTTACAAGCACTATTAGCTAGAAATTATCCTAGTTTAGAGTGAGCTTTAACTTCTCCACCTAAACCTCACGCATTTGTATCATTACCTCTACAAAGTTAAATAATCACTAAAAGACACGAATAAAAGATAAACTATGAAAATACTTAATAATGTAGAAACGAAAAATATATTTTAGTGTTCTATGGCAAGTGTACCTTTTTATCTTAGTATCTTAAGTTATATGGGTTTTATAAATATTTATATCTTTTTTTATTGCCCATATAAATCCCTACTTTTAGGTAAAGCTAGGTAAATCGTAATAATCTAGATTAGTTCGAATCTAACCGGGATATTTATAATATAATAAGCAAATAAAAGAGGCGTAAATTTGGAAGCGCAAGCTCTTAAGTTTATAATTTAAACTTTTTAAGTGAGATATTTGAAGCCTTTTAATAGGGAATATTTTTAATTAAACCTATTTTTAGTTTACTTTTAAAGTAAGGTCTTATATCTTTTATATATTGTTATTAGCTTAATGGTAAAGCAGAATATTAAAAATATTTTTAATTTGGTTCAATTCTAAAATAATAATATAAAACTATTTTATTATGAATATAATATATATTATTATCACTTTACATAAAATAAATTATTTCTTTTTTAATGTTATATTTTCCTACTTTAATATCTATCATAGAAGTTGTACTAGTACTTGTACCTGCCTTACTTGCTGTTGCATATGTAACAATAGCGGAAAGAAAAACAATGGCTAGTATGCAAAGAAGATTAGGTCCTAACGCTGTAGGATTAAAAATTTAGTCCTCCTTATAATTATAAATTTTATAAGGAAAACAGGGGATGAATTTCAAGAAATACTGTTAAGTTAACTTGAAGCGAAGCTTATTGTCCAATTCTCGTCACCAGATATTTATGGTGTAGAATATATACTTACATAAGATCGTTCAACGACTAGAAAAAAAAATCTTTATTTTCACAGCGTCCCCCTCCTTACTAAATTTAACGTAATTTAGCTAATTAATCATGTTATAAAGTAAGTTGAAGACATAGTCTGAACCATTTTGTGAAATGTGGATGAGTGCACTTACTTAATATATTTTGTGCATTTATTAACATAATTGATTACGGACTTTTACAGGCATTAACAAAAAATAAATCAATTAGAAGTTATCATACTACATCTGTATCTAATAATAATAATAATGATGATTATTCAGATGTTATTAAAACTCTCTATATTAACAGAGTAGCAAAAACAATAGTTTTTTCAGATAAAGTTTTAGTATCTTGTTTGAATATTTTAGACTTAAATGAAAGAAGAGAGTTTTTTAATAAATTAAAAGAAATACCTTATTCAGATAAAGGAGGAATTTACATTTTTCAGTTTAAGTTCAACCCTAAAGTTTATTATATAGGTAGAACTACTTCATTTAATGCGAGATTTAAAACCCATATTATCCGTAAAGCTCCTGATAAATTTCATGTGTTTGCAAATATAGTCGGTTGAGATAAATTTAATATAAGCGTGGTTGAAATTTGTGATAGAAGTGAACAAGGAAAAAAAGAAAATTTTTACCTTCAAAAATATTTACCTTTACTAAATTCTACTTTTAATTCTAATTTTTCTGAGTCATCTATATACGAGTCTTTAAGAGATACTTTAAAATTAAAACAAGAAGCTTTTAATAAGGAAATAAAAGTAAATAATGAATTAAATACTTATTCTACTTTAGGTAAAAAAATCTTAGTTTACAGATATATTAATAAATCTATTGATGAAAAATATGAATCCTACTCTAGTTTTAGTGAAGTATCTAGAGCAACAGGTATAGCTCGTGATACTATTAATAGATATTTAAATACAAATGTACCTATTAGAAAGTTATTGCTTTTTAGTGAAGAAATTAAAGATTTAAATCTTGTATTAAACTTAGTTAATGAATCTAAAACAACTTTATCTGATGTGGAAGCTAAGCCTGTTTGGATTTATGTTATTGACGAAAATAATTTTAATAAAGGAATATTAATTAACGATGCTCCATTTAAGTCTAGAGAGTCTGCTGCAAAATTTTTAAACACTAGTCATAATATGGTTAGATATTATATAGATTCTTGGGAGGGTAAAGGTTATAGCGGTTATTATCTTTTTAGTAGACAATTAACAAATCAAGAATTAGATAGTTTGCTTAAATTGTGATTATTAGAAGATAAACCTAATAAAGTTAAAGTTTGAGTTTATGATGCTAATACTTTTATGTTAATAAATAATTCTCCTTTTACTAGTATGCAAAATTGTGCAGAGTTTTTTAATATAGATTACCGTAGTGTATCAAATAATTTGGATACTAAGTTAGCTGTATTTAAAAATAATCTTTTAGTTTATTTTTTCTCTAAAGAATTAGATAAAATAGCTTTAAAAGAAATTAGTTTAAACCCTCAAAAAGCTAAACATAATTTATCTCCAATATGGGTATACAATAAATCTAATAATCAATATCATTTATTAAATGAAAATCAACCTTTTAGATCTAAATTACAAGTATCAAAAGAATTAAATATTTCAGCTAAAACTATTACAAAATATATAGATTCTAATTCTGAATATAAAGGATTCTATTTTTTTAGTGTAAAACAATAATGTTATTAATAATAACATTCAGGGATGGTATGGTGGTATAATTATTATTAATATAAATTGTATAAATGATACTTTTTTTGATTAGCAAGTGCCTTAGTATTATATACGGTAAATATCTTTATATCTATTTCCTTACATTTAAAATGGTATTTATTATAATACTAAATAAGAATAAAACAAATTGCTGGAAATCTTTACAATATAAAAGACAATCAGCAGGGAATTTTTATTATAATATTTGAGTTATATTAGACACTTAAATTAACATATAATAAAATTACCTTCAACGACTAAACGTTTTACTTATACTTTGTCTAATTTTAAAGGAAAGAAGTATAAGATGATATAGTCTAATTAAAATGGAAACATTTTATATCGCAAGTTGCCGATGCTTTAAAACTTCTTATAAAAGAATATGTAGCTCCAACTCAAGCTAATATTATTTTATTTTTTTTAGGTCCAGTTGTTACTTTAATTTTTTCATTGTTAGGTTATGGGGTTATACCTTATGGACCTGGGTTAGCTATAAGTGATTTTAATTTAGGTATACTATATTTATTAGCCGTTTCTTCTTTATCTACATATGGTATACTATTAGCAGGATGAAGTGCTAATAGTAAATATGCTTTTTTAGGTTCTTTAAGAAGTACTGCTCAATTAATTAGTTATGAATTGGTTTTAAGTTCTGCTATATTATTAGTTATATTTTTAACAGGTAGTTTAAATTTAACTGTTAATATGGAATCACAAAGAGCCGTTTGATTTATATTACCTTTATTACCTATATTTATTATATTTTTTATAGGTTCTGTAGCAGAAACTAATAGAGCACCTTTTGATTTAGCAGAGGCTAGTTTATAGATTTGGTCTCTTTAAAGATCAAAAATTGCTGGAAGATCTTGTATGTATTAATTAATTAATAAGATAATCAGCAGGATTTTATTTAAAAGATCTTCAGAGACTAGATATGATCATTTAACATTTAATTTTGTTAAATAAGGTATAGTCCAAACTTATACGAGAGTATAAGATAATTTTTAAATTTATTAAACTTTCAATTAATATTAAGGGTTTTTTACCTTTTAAGTCTAACTTATGTTTAAATTTAGAAACAAAAAGATTCTTTTCATCTAAATCTTCAAGTTATGATTCAAGTCCAGATATAGAATTAAACCCTGTAGCTATATTAAAATTAACACAATTAGAGGATAAAAATTATATTAAATCTCAAAGAGAAATATTACATAATAAAAGTGGTATTTATTCTTTCTTTAATACTGTTAATAATAAACAATATATTGGTAGTGCTAAAGATTTATTTATAAGACTTAATGAACATTTAAATAATAAAAAATCTAATGTTAATCTTCAAAGAGCTTTTGTAAAATATGGTTTAGACAAGTTTCACTTTATAATTTATGAATATTTTACTTACGAAAGTAAGATATTAAGTAATAAAGCATTAACAGACCTAGAAACAAGATACATTAAATTTTTTAATGTAACTGAACTTTACAATATAAAATATGAGGCTGCTAGTTCTATTGGGTATAAACATACAGAGGAAGCTAAATTAAAAATGAAAGAATTTTATAGAGATAAAATTAATCAACCTATGTTCGGTAAAAATCATACTAAAGAAGCTTTATCTTTAATTAGTAAACCGGGAAAATTAAATCCTATGTTTGGTAAAAATCATAATGAAGAGACTATAAAATTTATAGCTCTAAAGCAAAGTAAATATAAAAATGGTGTTGGAATTTTTGACTTAGAAGATAATTTATTACATAAATTTATCAATAATGTTGAACTAGCTAAACATTTAAATATATCCAAAGTTACAGTAGGAAAATATTTAAACAATAATTTAGTTTATAAAAATAAATTTAAGTTTAAACCTATTATTTAGTAATAGTTAATATATTTATTTTTATGGAATCTGAACTTGTTAGTGGGTTTATGACAGAACACGCGGCTGTTGTTTTTGTATTCTTTTTTTTAGCTGAATACGCTAGTATGGTTTTAATGTGTATATTAACAAGTATATTATTTTTAGGTGGATATTTAATTATAGGAAATTATCTTTTAGATATAATTTTATTTTTTCTTGGTGAAAATAATTTAATTAATAATATTATTAATAGTCCTATTTTAGAGGGTTTATTTTATGGTTTAAGTTTAGGGATAAAAAGTTCTATCCTGATTTTTGTATTTATCTGAACAAGAGCCTCATTTCCTCGTATAAGATTCGATCAGTTAATGTCCTTCTGTTGAACTGTACTATTACCTCTTATTTTTGCAATTATTATATTAATTCCTGCTTTATTATATAATTTTACACTATTCCCTATCAATATTAGTTTATTATAATATAAATATTTATATTTATTACCATAAGATTTCTTATATGGTGAATATTTTTATATTTTTAATATAATATTTTAGGTTTACTTATAAACTAAAAAAAATAAAAAAGAATGTTATTATCTTTTTTATTGTTAGTGCCTATAATAGGTATTTTTTTTATAGCTGGTACTATTTCATATGAATACAAAGTAGTAAATGTTTCATATTATAAAAACATTGCTTTAATTACATCTATAATAAATTTAATTATATCTTTAATTGTATATATGTTATTTGATTCAGATAATAATCAATATCAATTTGTACAAGAACAATATAATCTAAATTATTTTGATGTTTATTTAGGGGTAGATGGTATTTCAATTTACTTTGTATTATTAACTACAATAATAATGCCTATTGCTATATTATCTAATTGAAATTCCATAACTGAAAATATAAAATCTTATTTAATAATAATGTTATTATTGGAAACATTATTATTAGCTATATTTTTAGTTTTAGATATATTATTATTTTATGTTTTTTTTGAAAGTACATTACCCCCTTTATTTTTATTAATAGGTTTATTTGGGTCTCATAACAAAGTAAGAGCTAGTTTTTATATATTTTTATATACATTATGAGGATCACTATTCTTATTGTTATGTATTTTAGCTATGTCTTCTATAATGGGAACTACAGATTTTGATGCTTTATTTAAAACTAATTTTGATTATATTACACAATTATTTTTATTTGCTGGAATATTTTTATCATTTGCTGTAAAAACTCCTACAATTTTTTTTAATAATTGACTATTAAAAGCTCACGTAGAATCTCCCTTAGGTGGAAGTATAGTATTAGCAGCTATTGTTTTAAAAACTAGTCTATATGGAATCTATAGATTAATTTTACCTATATTACCTAAAGCAACTATAAATTATACTTATATAGTTTATGTTATAGGTATTATTACTATAATATATGCAAGCTTTAGTACACTAAGAACTACAGACATTAAAGAATTAATAGCCTATAGTTCTGTTTCTCATGCTGCAGTTTATTTAATAGGAGCCTTTAGTAATACAATTCAAGGAATTGAAGGTAGTATTCTCTTAGGTCTAGGTCATGGGTTTGTCTCAAGTGGTTTATTTATATGTGCAGGTGGTATATTATACGATAGATCTGGAACAAGAGCTATTTTTTTTTATAAAGGTATAGCTCAAGTTATGCCTTTATTTTCTATATTATTCTTTATATTATCTTTAGGTAATTGTGGTGTTCCGTTAACTTTAAATTTTGTAGGTGAATTTATGTCATTATATGGAGGTATAGAGAGATTACCTGCTCTTGGTGTTTTTGCTAGTACATCTATCGTTTTTTCTGCTGCTTATACTATTTACATGTTTAATCGTATTGCTTTTGGAGGAGTATATAGTAAATATTTCAAAGAAAATGTATGTGATATTACAAAAAGAGAGTTCTATCTTTTATTTATACTAGTTTCATTTACCGTTGTCTTAGGTATTTACCCTTCTTTTATATTAGACGGTTTACACTATAACGTTGCAAGTTTAATATATTATTCTTAATATTCATTTTATTAAAAATTATCGTTAATATTAATGTATTAAATAAAAAAAAATTTTTTAATTAAAAAATTATAATTAATATTTAAGTATTAAATAAAAAAAAAAAAGAAACAATGCCTCAATTAGTACCCTTTTATTTTTTTAATGAAGTAATATTTGCTTTTAGTATTATTACTATTATAGTTTATGTATTATCTAAATATATATTACCAAGATTTGTGCGTTTATTTTTATCTCGTACATTTATATCAAAGCTTTTTGACAATAGATAATATAAATACAAAAAAAAATATTATTTTAGAGCTTTTGTTTACAAAGGATATTTAAAGAAATATAATACAGCTTAGAGTACTATGAATACTTTAAGCATTAATAATTTTAACACAATAAATTTAGAAATACTTAGTCCTTTAAGTCAATTTGAAGTAAGAGATTTATTAAGTATAGATGCCCCTATATTAGGTAATTTACATATTTCATTAACAAACATAGGATTTTATTTAATAATAGGTGGTTTTATCATATTAACTTTAAATTTATTAAGTACAAATTATAATAAATTAATAAGTAATAATTGATCAATAGGTCAAGAATCTCTATACGCTACTATACACAGTATAGTGACAAATCAAATAAATCCTAAAAACGGTCAAATGTATTTTCCCTTTATTTATACTTTATTTATTTTTATTTTAATAAATAATCTAATAGGAATGGTAAACAGGTGCCTTAGAAATTCATGGTTAATTATCTCAAGTAATCTTTTTAAAAATTTATATTCTTCAAATTCATATCTATATTTTCATACCAAAACCTCTAAATATCAACCAAGATACAGTTTTAATAATAAAAACACTTTTTATCTTAATCCTGATTATATTACAGGATTTGTAGACGGTGAGGGCTGTTTTACTCTTTCCATATTTAAAGATATTAGAAGATCAACAGGTTGACAAGTTAAACCTATTTTTAGTATATCTTTGCATAAAAAAGATATAAGTTTATTAGAAGCAATACAAAGAACTTTTAATGTAGGTAAAATTTATAAACATGGGGTTGATTCTTTGCAATATCGTGTTAGTTCTTTAGGTGATTTACAAATAATTATAGAACACTTCGATAAATATCCTTTAATTACTCAAAAACAAGCGAATTATTTTTTATTTAAACAAGCTATAGACTTAATATTAAATAAAGAACATTTATTTAACACAGGTTTATTGAAATTAATAGGTATAAAAGCTACATTAAACTGAGGGTTATCTGAAAAATTTAAAGAATCTTTCCCTAATGTAATACCCGTTAATAGACCAAATGTTGAGTTTACCGATATAAAAACTTTGAATTGAGTTAGAGGGTTTATAGAAGCAGAAGGTAGTTTTCAAGTTATAGTTCAAGAAACTAATAATAAAACTAATGTAAGTTTAAGATTTTCAATAGCTCAACACACTAAAGATGAAGTATTATTAAATAATCTTGTGGCTTATTTAAACTGTGGTAGATATTATAAATCACCTTCGCGTAACGAAGGACAATATTTAGTAACTGTCTTTTCAGACATAAACGATAAGATTATACCTTTACTAAATGAATATCCTTTATTAGGAGTAAAAAAGGAAGATTATTTAGATTTTGTGCGAATAGCTGAAATAATAAAATCTAAAGATCATAAAACTGAACAAGGTATCGAGGAAATAATGACAATTAAAAATAACATGAATTCAAGAAGAATATTAACAGATAAAGAATAAATTTAAAATATAAAAGATAGCTTAGATAATTGTAATATCATAGATAATTAAAAATAAATTTCTACCAATTTCACTATATGCTGGAAACTTCTAAAGCCTTAAGTACCATTAAATTAATGGTAAAAATCTTAAAGGATGAAACAATGAACAATCAGCAGGAAACCAAAATAATAAGCCATATTATGAGTAGGATCCTCAGAGACTACATGTGAAAAATTACTTAACTAAATTTTACAATAATCATTAAGTAATTAAGATATAGTCCAGTTTGATAAGCCTATATGGTTTGTCAGATAGTCCTTATAGTTTTGCTTCAACTAGTCATTTTATTTTAACATTTTCTCTTAGTTTTACTATCGTTTTAGGAGCTACAATTTTAGGATTCCAAAAACATGGATTAGAGTTTTTTTCTCTTTTAGTTCCAGCTGGTTGTCCTTTAGCTTTATTACCTTTATTAGTATTAATAGAGCTTATATCATATTTAGCTCGTAATATTTCTTTAGGTTTAAGATTGGCAGCTAACATAATGTGAGTTTAGGTAACTCACTCATTGTGTTTAAGAGTCAAATTTCGGGGAAGCCCTAAAGCTCTAATAACTAAGTTTTTAAAGGAAACTTTTTAAATGGCCCGGTTAATTACTGAGGGTACAGTAATATCATTAGAGATTCTAGTAATAGTAATGGGTAATCGCGAATCTAAATCAATAATATTTTATTGTAAAGGAGCAACGAGTAGACGATTCTTCAATATCTAATTGTTTGGATGTTGTATGGTGTACTCTAGTCGCCGGGAAATCCGGTTCTTAAAAGAAACTAAGTAATTTAAGATTAAAGGTATCACAATAGCCTATCCTTAACTATATATTTAAATATATAAATTAATAAAGTTCATTATTAGAACACCTTTAGAGAGAGGATTATATTTAGAGCTTATGTCCTAAATATTAAACTTTAAAGAAAGGATGAATTTGTGAACGATTTTTATTTTCAATTTTAAGTAATTTAATTGGTATTAAGTATAGAAAAGTAGAAAATAATAAAGATCTTTTATTTAATAGTGCTATATCTAAAAAGAAGGGTTTTAACTTGGAGTTTGTATCATCAATGAAAACTAGATATTTTTCAACTTCAACAAATAATAATATATCTAAGGATTCTTCAAATTTAATTGTTTTTTCTAATGCAGATGAAAATAAACTAGAGATTCTTAAATTTGTTAAGGGTAAATCTGGTATTTATATGTGAACAAATTTATTAAATGATAAAAAATATGTAGGAAGTTCTGTAGATTTAAGACGAAGATTTTTGGAGTATTATAATGTAAATAGATTATTAAATGAAACAAGTATGCCAATATATTCTGCTTTATTAAAATACGGATATAAAAATTTTAGTTTAATTATTCTAGAATTTTGTGAAATTGATAATTTAATGTCAAGAGAAAAACACTTCTTTGAAGTATATTCTCCCGAGTATAACATATTAAAAACTCCAGGTAGTACTGATAGAGGTTCAGGTTGAAAACATTCAGAAGCTATGGTAGAAACTATGCGTATCGCAGCACAAAAAATAAATGAATCTTCAGAATATTTAACTAAATTATCAGTTGCTCAACCTAATAGCATAGAAATTGAAGTAACAGATATACAAACTAATGTTTCTACTAAATATCATGCAATAAAAGCTGTAGCTCGTGCTTTAAATATTGATAGAAGATATATCGAACATTCTATTTATTTAAATCAAGACAAACTTGTTTTAGACAGATATACTTTTAAATTACTTACTGAAAAAGAAAAAACAAAATCTATAGCTGAAAAATTTCAAAAAAATTCTAAAAAAAATAGAAGTTACTAATATAGTAACTAAAGAAGTAAAAATCTATACTTCTATAAGTACTGCAGCTAGAGAGTTAGGTTATCGTCAAGCTAGTATATCTTTATATTTAAAAGAAAAAAGAACTAACCCTTTTAAAGGTTTATATTTATTTAAACTAATTAAAGATAATAAATAATTAATAATGAATATTAGTGGTTTAAGGATTAATTTGTGGACGAATGAGTGGACATATGTTACTTAATATATTAGCAGGTTTTACATATAATATTATGTCTTCAGGTATAATATTCTTTTTTTTAGGTTTATTACCTTTATCTTTTATTATAGCTTTTTCTGGATTGGAAATAGGGATAGCCTTCATTCAAGCACAAGTATTCGTAGTATTAACTAGTTCATATATAAAAGATGGATTAGATTTACATTAATAATGAAAACAATATTTAGGGTAAAGAGATAAAGGAAAGTCTATAGTTCAAAAATATATATTGAAAAAGTAAAAATTTAAAGTCTTAAAGAGAAAATATCAATATATTAATAAATAATTTAGTATTAAATAATATAATTATATTGCGAAAAAGCAAGCTTATGTAGAACTTTTATGTAGTAAGAGAAATTAACTAGATATAGCTTAAATTTATTCTAGATAAAAAAAAAGTTATTATAAACTTTATAGTAATGTAAATGATTACAATTAATTGTTTACATAATAATAGATGAGTTTGATGATGGCTCTGATTGAACACTGTCCAAATGCTTGACACATGCTAATCGAACGTTTAATTTAATGAAAATTTTTTTAAAAGTGGTGAACAGGTGAGTATAAAATTATCAACCTAACTTAAAGCAAGGGAAAAATCCCTTATATTAACAAAGGAAAATCCGCTTTAAGATGACTCGATAATCTATAGAGATAGGTAGTTGTTAAGGTAATGGCTTAACTAGCCCGCAATTCTCTTAGTCGAAACTGAAAAGGTTGATCGACCACATTGGGGATGAAAAAATCCCAAGGCAAGCGAGTACAGCAGTGGGGAATTTTGGTCAATGGCCTGACGGCTGAACTGGCAACTTGGAGGAATGGCCTTATCATAGTATAAAGGGTTAAATCGATTTTCGAATAAAATTCTAAATATATAATTTATAATGACAATATATATTTATGTCTTGACTAATTACGTGCCAGCAGTCGCGGTAATACGTAAGAGACTAGTGTTATTCATCTTAAATAGGTTTAAAGGGTACCCAGACGGAAGAAATTTGCCTGAAAAGGAACAATTTCTCTCTAGAGTTTTATGAGAGAAGGTCGTACTTGTGGAGTAGAGATAAAATTCTTTGATACCTAATAAGAGGACTGGTAAAGGCGAAGGCAACCTTTTATGTAAAAACTGACGTTGAAGGACGAAGGCTTAGAGCACGAACAGGATTAGATACCCTAGTAGTCTTAGCAGATAATGATGAATGCCATAAATTAAGAAAGAAATTCTTAGTTTATAAATGAAAGTGTAAGCATTTCACCTCAAGAGTAACGTGGCAACGCGGGAACTGAAATCATTAGACCGTTTCTAACACCAGTAGTGAAGTATGTTATTTAATTCGATGATCCACGAAAAACCTTACCGCAATTAGAATTATATAAAAAAAATTTTTTTATATAACGAGTGTTGCACGGCTGTTTCCAGTTAATGTTGTGAAACTGTGGCTTAGGCCATGAAATTAACGAAAACCCTTGCTTTATTTATAAAAATATTCTTAATAAAGCTGTTTTTATCATTATATCGATAAAATAATAGGGCCAAAGACAAGTCATCATGGCCTTTATATTGCGGGCTATAGACGTGCCACATATTCCTAGACAAAGAGATGCGAAAATGCGAATTTAAGCTAATCTCAAAAAATAGGATAAAATAGTATATGGATTGTAGTCTGAAACTCGACTACATGAATAAGTAATTACTAGTAATCGTGAATCACCATGTCACGGTGAATATAACCTTGGATTGGTACTAACCACTCGTCGCATGCTGAAAGGAATGCGTGCAATAAGTTTGCTATTTTATTATAAGTAAGTAAATAATAGGATTTAGATGTTATAATAGGATTCTTCCTATGTACGGTTCTGATTAGTGTTAAGTCGAAATACGGTTCAGGTAGTGGAAGTTGCCTGGGGTTGATTGAAAATTTAACTTTCTAAGAATAATTAATATTTTTATTAATTATTTAATCATTGTAACTTAAAGGTAAAGTAAAAAAAAAAAAGGAGGAATAATGAACGTTCAATTCGTTCCAGTGATTATTATAAATAATAGATTGTGATAATTTTGTTATTTTAATCTAATAAATAAAGTATGATTATATTAAATGTTATATTTTAATTTATCTTTAGATTTAAATACTGTCTAATAATGGTGTATATTTTAAGAATACAAATTTTGTATTTATAACTTAGTATTGTTTATATATATATATATTATAAGATGTATACTTAAGGAGGGTTCCTTTATTGGTAAGAAGGGTTGAGCTGTAAACTCAATAACTACTTTAGTTTTAAGAGTTCGAATCTCTTGTCTCCTAAAATTTTACCTTCTATAGCTCAACGGTAGAGCATGATACTGTTAATATCAGGATAAATGTTCGATTCATTTTAGAAGGGATCCTAATATGTCTTTTTGCGTATTATAAATACGCACAAGGTTTTTAATTAAGAATAAAGATTTTTTTATGACTAAATTAGTAAGAAGTAATTTTCAAGATCATCCTTTTCATTTAGTTTCTCCGTCTCCTTGACCACTTTTCATTAGTCTTGCTTTATTATGTTTAACTTCAAGTTCTGCATTAGCTATGCATAATTTTGAAAATGCCTACTATTTAGTATACTTAGGTTTCTTTTTAGTAGCTACTACAATGTTTTTTTGATTTCGTGATGTTATAAGCGAAGGTACATTTTTAGGAGATCATACTGCCGCGGTACAAAGAGGATTAAATTTAGGAGTTATATTATTTATAGCTTCAGAAGGGTTATTTTTCTTAGCTATATTTTGAGCTTTCTTTCATAGTGCTCTTACACCTACAGTAGAATTAGGTGCACAATGACCTCCTTTAGGTATAGAACCTGTTAATCCTTTTGAACTTCCATTACTAAACACTGTTATATTATTATCTAGTGGAGCAACAATTACATATGCACACCATTCACTTATACAAGGTCAAAGATCAGGAGCTTTGTATGGTTCTATTTTTACTGTTTTATTAGCTGTTATATTCACAGGTTTCCAAGGAGTAGAATATAGCGTTTCATCTTTCACTATAAGCGATGGTGCTTTTGGGACATGTTTCTTCTTTGCTACAGGGTTCCACGGAATTCATGTTATAGTAGGAACAATTTTTTTAGCTATTGCACTATGAAGAATATATGCTTACCATTTAACAGATCAACATCACCTTGGATTTGAAGCTGGAATTCTATATTGACACTTTGTAGATGTAGTTTGATTATTTTTATATATTTCAATATATTATTGAGGGTCTTAAAAATAATTAGTCAGATATATTTATTTGAATAAGGTATTTCTTATATACTTTTTTCATATATACCTTTATTTATAATAATAATAAATTATTATTTAGGGATCTTAGTATAACGGTAAGATATGTGACTTTTAATCACTAAAATGTTGGTTCGAACCCGACAGATCCTATATTAAATTTAATATAATATCTAATGTAAATTTTTGCAAAACAAAAGGGAATAAACCCCCTTCCATCATCTATTTTTTACAAAAACTCACTTATTCAAACAGTTATCTAAATAATCCTGAAATAAAAGAACACTAAAAAAAAAATAATAAGATTTTACTTATATATAAACCAATATATAAATTTTAAATAAAAAGATTATATATAGAATTAGTAACTTAATTGGTAAAGAACTTTCCTGTCACGAAAGGAGATATCGGTTCGAGTCCGTTCTAATTCGCCAAAAGGAAAAATTTCCATTGGTAAGGTAAGTCAGTTGCTATCTGATGACTTTTTAGTCTTGAAAGTTCGATTCTTTCTTTTTCCGGTTTATTACTAAAAGAGTATAGTTTAATTGGTAAAACTTTAAGCTTCAACCTTAACTTTCTCTGTTCAAATCGGAGTACTCTTGAGTAACAAAATATTAATATTAATAATATTAATATAAATTTCCTATTTATTTAGGTTAAAATATTTAGTAACTTTAAAAATGGAAAATTTGTTTATTATAAGTGAAAATTTTACAAATGGATATAAAAGCGAGGTATTGGATATAATTAGTATATTAGTTGTATTATCTGGAATATTTATTATTGTTAGTAAAAATCCTATTATTTCTTTATTGTTTTTAATAGGTTTATTTGCTGGAATATCTTCTTATTTATTGATAATAGGTTTAAATTTTTTAGGTATAGCTTATTTAGTAGTATATATAGGAGCTATTAGTATTTTGTTTTTATTTATTTTAATGTTAATAAATATTAGAGTTAGTGAATTACATAATGATACTAGTAATAGTATACCTTTAGCCATAAGTATAGCAATTTTATTTAATTATCCCTTATTTCAATTATTACCGTATAATATAGCAATATTAAATAATTTTAATAATTATTTAAATAATATCTTATATAATTTATCATTTAATAAAATTAATGATTCTTCGAGTATCATATTAAACAAGGATAATATCTTTTTTACTACAAGTAAAATATGAGATGGTAATTTAGCAGAAGTTGGACATATTACTAGTATAGGTAATATTATGTATACAAATTATAATTTATGATTATTAATGGTAGGTATTATATTATTACTTGCAATGGTTGGAACTATCGTAATTGTTATAAAACAAAAAGATTAAAGAAAAAGGTAATCTTTTATAATATATTAAACTTTTTGTTTTAATTTTGTAATTAAATAGTTTAATAAGATAAAGATGGTATTAAAACTTTTTTAAGAAAGTTTAATTTTCTTTAGAGCTTGCACCTAAATTAATTAATTTAAATAAAAAGAATTTTATAAAGTAAAATTTAAACAATACGGGCTAAAAATAATTATATATTTTTAATCTATATTTAATGAGTTTTTAGAAAAAAACTTTAAGGGTTTAAATATAAAAACTCATTAATTAATAAAGATAATATAAAAATTTATTAAAAAGGGATTAACTCAGTTGGTAGAGTGATTAGTTTACACCTAATTTGTCATGTGTTCGAATCACATATTCCTTATATATTTAATTAAATATATAAAATAAATTCCTTAACTTAATGGTAAAGTGCATTTTTGATAAGAATGTTATCAGCGTTCGATTCTCTGAGGAATTAATAAAGTAGGTCGAGTGGTTTAAGCGACTTAGTAGAAATTTGTTTTATTATGTGTTTGGTCCCAGACTTTATGATTAAACTATTAGAAGATTGGCTGAGTGGTTTAAAGCGGCTGTTTTGAATGCAGTTATAAATAATTATTCAAGGGTTCGAATCTCTTATCTTCTGATTATACTAAGGCAAAAAATTAGATTTTTAATCTAAGGTTTGAGTTTAAATATAAGTAATATAAAATAGATTTAAGATATATATAAAAGTAATAACAAGTTAGGGCTGGACGGTTTAAAGCGCCTCTTTTGGGTAGGGGATTCACCTTGTTCGACTCAAGGTAACTTGATAAAAATATTTAAATAGAATAGTAATATATATTCTATATTTTTTATAGAAATATAATAGATACGAAATAAAAATTTATACATATGTATGTAAGTATATAAAGAGACTATTAGGAAATAATAGCTATATATTAAAGAGATTTAAATTTATCCCAGTAATTAGGATAATAAACTCTAAGAGAAATCAGATAATAAACGAAGTGAATTGAATTATCTTATTAGCTTCAGGAAAAGAAATCAAAAGAGATTCTATTATTAGCGTGAGCAAAAATAGATAAGTCTAAATAATAAGTAAAATGACTATAAAGTTGTTTGAATTTTATGGGGAACCTTCCTCAAAGACTAAATATAATATATAAGCGATAGTAAAAAGTACCGTGAGGGAATAATAGTAGAATTAGTAGTTTTATAAGCAGCTCGAGCGAAAACAAGAGCGTACCTTTTGCATAATGGGTCACCAAGTTAATTTTAGGTGCGAGCTAATTAATAGAGCGTAGTTAAACCGATCATATAAAAAATGAAAAGTATCTAAAATTAGACCCGAAGTACAGTGATCTTACTATAATCAGGACTATAAAGGTCTGAACGGGTTATTGTTGCAAAAATATCCGAAGAATTATGGTAAGTATAGTGAAAGACAATTCGTGACTGTATTAGCTGGTTTTCTGCGAAACCTATAATAGTAGGCAGTTTAAATAACATTCTTATAGGTACAGAACTTAATCCCAGACAAGGTGTAATATTACACTATATTTTGTATAAATCGGGGGATCGTGAAGATTTTACCGGTGGGTTTGTGGACTCGGAATGATAAGAATGAATCTTAAACTATCAGACATAGAATGATAAGGTTGTATGTCAAAAGGGAAACAGCCCAGAACAAGAATTAAGGTTCCAAAATTATTATTAAGTGAAATTAAGAAAGTTTTTTTATAAGTCGACAAGGAGATGGGCTTAGAAGCAGCCATAATTTAAAGACCTCGTACCAGAGCACTTGTTAAATGTTAAAAGCGTCGAAAATTTAACGGATCTAAATAATATACCGATATCTTGTCTATAAATAAAGATTACTATAACTTTTATTTATAGGGTAGCAGAACGTTGAATTAATATAAGAATTTTTTTTTATAAAAAAAGTAATATTATAATTCAAGTGAGAATGGTGACATGAGTAACAAAAAAGCTAAGGTCTTATTAAGAATTTTTTTTTAAGAATAGGCTCGCCTTAAGCTTATGGTTAAGATAAGTAACGGCCTCTAAGTTTATAACCTTAAGGTTAAAACGATGAGCAAATCTTATTGCTATTAACGACAACATTTTTAAGTGTAAAATGTACAGGAAATAATTAGTAATATTGTATTTTTAATATAATAACCGTTCCTAGGAACTAAAACAAGTAAGCTAGTAGAGAATACGAAGGCGCATGAGATAACAATCTTAAAGGAACTCGGCAAATTGACTACCGTAACTTAGGGATGAAATTGTCCTACAATATTTTATTTTAATAAAATGATTGTTACATATCGGGTAATTTCAAAAATTACTTTTATATAAGTAGATTTGAAACGGAGTTTACTTTAATAAAGTAAAAACGTTCAACGACTAGGGTTATTAAATTTAACCCGTAATCACCCGACTCTCTCTTATTTATATACATGTTTTAATTAAATTAAACGAAAAAAAAAATGAAGAACAAAATTTTTATAGAATGACTTATCGGATTTATTGACGCGGAAGGTTGCTTTCATATTAAACGTAAAGTAATGTCTAATAACAAAATACGTTATTATTTTGAGTTTGTTATAAAATTGCATATTGATAATATACCCTTATTAAAATTTATCCGTGAAACTTTAAGTATAGGACGTATAGCTATTAGACCAAATTCTAATAGTTGTACTTTTGAAGTTGGATCTGAAAAAGATTTAAGAATACTTATTGCTTTATTGGATAAATTTCCTTTAATGGGTTCTAAAGTATTAGATTTTTTAAGTTTTAAAGAAGCTTTTTTTTTATACTTTGATAGATCTGGTTTAGTTACTAACGATCTTATTGATGCTATTGAAAAAATAAGAAATAATCATAATACAAGACGTACGGAATTTGAATTACCTTTAGATTTTAAATGTGTTATTACAGATTACAAATTATTAGGGTTAATTGAGGGTGATGGCAGTTTTGTTATCCAAACTCAAAGTTTAACACCAAGATTTGAAATTGAATTAACAGAAATACAAAAATTTTTATTAATTGCAATTAGAGAATTTTTAATTAATTACTTTTTGCATTTAGGTTTATCATTAGAATCATTAGAAAAAGTAATTAAAATACATGATATAAAAGCTAAAGGTAATAGTAAAGCAACAGTTAGATTAACAATTACCGGTATAGATTTCTTATATAATTATTTTAATGTTTATTTAAAAGGGTTACACTTTTATTCAGATAAATTCACAGACTTTGAAGTATTTTGTACTATTTGTGAGTCTTTATTTAATAAATCGCATATTAATAATGAAAAAGTAAAAAGTGATTTATTAAGTTTAGCAAAAGGAATGAATAATGCAAGATATTCAACGTCTAAAAAATAATATGAATAAATAATTAAAGATTATTAATAACTTTGTAAGAATAAGGATAGCATGTATATTTAGGGTATAATTGTAATAAATTTAAAGAGAGAAGAAGACATAGTCTGAACCATTTTGTGAGAAATGGATATATGAAAATATGATAACAAGTTGAAGGAGGGCTCATTAGTCTTGATTAATATCAGGTAAAAAGGAAGAAGCATAAAATAATGTTGTACGACTGTTTAATTAAAACAAAGCACTTTGCAAAAAGATGATAAATCTAAGTATTGAGTGTGATGTCTGCCCGATCCCGGCTGGTTAACGAAATTTACTAAATAGTATAAGTTTGGTTTTTAAGGAACCCCCGGTTAATGGCGGTCTTAACGTGAGGATCCTAAGGTAGCGAAATGCCTTGGCCGTTAAATGCGGTCTTGCATGAATGAAAATACATCAATTTATTAATAAAATTACTAATACCCTTATAATACAAGGAGAAATAAACTTAAATAGTTTAACGGTTTTCAGGAGGGGTTTTAGCAATTGAGCCGCAATAAAACAAACTAAATTTGTAAATAATAATAAAAGTCCCTATAACATTGCTATGGATACATTTAAAAATAATTCAGTTGTAAATGCTGAAGTACTTAATAATATACTTGCTGTTCATGAGATTTCTATTTCTCAAGTTGATTTAGATAATTTATTAAAATTACCTCATTTGGAATTTATAGATCTTAATAAAAATACAATAAAACTCAAAAATTTTTTAGATAATATTGGTACCATTAGAGATGAAAAAAATCAAGGAGGTGTTTACATTTGAACTTATATACCTTCAGGGGATAAATATGTAGGTTCATCATCTTCTTTGGCTAGAAGATTAATAGGTTATTTTAAAGGAACACATGCTACAGTAGGAAAATTTATACCCCTTTTAAAAAAAGAAGGTTTAAGTTCTTTCAAGTTAGAAGTAATTCCAATAAGTAACGAATACTATGTAAATAACACTGAATTATTTTTAGAACAATATTTCTTATTGCATCCTGAATTTAATTTAAATACTTTAAGAGTAGTTAATAAAATTTCGGGGTCAAGATCTAAACCTGTATTTGTATATAATAAAGATAATGAGTTAGTGTATTCAGCCAATAATCAAGAAGAGATTATTTACGGGTTAAATATACATTATAATACTTTAAATAATTGTATACAAAGCAAGGAGGTTTATTTAAATACATTGTATTTTTCAAATACTCCTAAATCTGAAGCTTGCAATATAAAAGAACAATTGTTATCTTTAGATTATTTATTTACAATATTAGAAGAAAATAGACTAAAAGTTTTAAGAAGTAAAGGAAGAATAGTTAAAATTAAATCAGAAGACAATCTAATCCATAAAACATTTTATAGTATTAAAGATTGTTTATTTTATTTAAATACTATAGTACCTTCTAATAAAACTTCTTTGTATAGATATATAGAATCAGGTAAACCTTATAACGGGTTTATTTGTGAGTGGGGTAGCGATAAAACAATACCTTTTTCTAATAAAGGAATTGAAGTAATTGTTACTAATATAGAAACAAAAGAAATTATAATGTATCCTACTTTAAGAAAAGCTGCACTAGGATTTGAACCTAAAACTACAGGTCAAACTTTAAAAGTTTATATCGAAAGTAATAAAGTGTTTAGGGATAAATTTAAAATTAAATACAAAAATTAATAAAATTCATATCAGCCTAGGAAACTGATTATTGTGCAATAAAGAAGTAAACTCCGGGAACATCTTAAAGCTCTTTTAACCAAGTTTTTATTGAAAATAATTTAAATGGCCCATTTAATTAATAGGGGTATGGTAATATCAAAAGAGATAGACAAAAGAAAAATAGATTACCGCGGATCTAAATCACCTCTCTCTACTAGTTTTTAGTGGATGACGTGTAAAAGAGCAACGAGCAGATGCTTCTTCAATAATTATTAGTAGTTATTGTAAGGTGTGCTCTAGTCACCAAGAAATTGGCGCTTAACCGAATTAATTAAGTTAAGCTTAAAGCAATCACTATAACCTAAACCTAAGATATATTAATATTATGGTTAAAGTAGTGAAACGGAATGATGTAACGATACAACAGCTGTCTCTAAGATTGACTCAGTGAAATTGGAATAACTGTGCAGATACAGTTTACCTCTAGGTAGACGAGAAGACCCTATGCAGCTTTACTGTTACTAATTATTGGATATAATTCAAGCAAATTTTAGTTTAGAAGGTTTATTGATTAGATAAAAGTGAAAGACCTTTATTTGTTTATTATATTATAAACCTAAAGAAAAAAAGGATAAATAATTATTATAAGATAACTTATTACATTATAAATTTCTTTTTAATAAAAGGAACAGTTGTTAGAAGACAGTTTATGTGGGGCACAGACCCCATAAAGAGTAAATGGGTGTATCTAAAAATATAACTTATATTTATTGTATAAGTTAATTTTATTTTTTTTATTGTTTGTAATTTTTTTTAATTTTCTTATAAATAATCATATATTTTTGTGTATAAATGTATACACGTTATGAAGTAAGATTTTCCCTATAGAGAAATTAGTTGTAATAAAAGATATATTGAATATTAAAATTATATCTTATAGTTATTATGGTTTATAACTATTAATAATAATGTTAAATACTTATCAAGTTGAATGGCTTAATCTTGCTTTACTGTTTGATATACAACAAATCTTACAGTCGCGTAAGCGGAGCATTAGATCACAAGATACAAAAAGGAAAGGTCTTGGATTATTGGAAAAGCTACGCTAGGGATGTTTGTCCTTCAATATTTTTTTTAATAATTGATACATATTGGGCTAATTTCAAGAATTACTTTAAATATAAGTAAATTTGAAGCAAAGTTTATTTTAGGTATAAGCTTTAAAAATAAAATTGTTCAACGACTAAAGGTGAATTATATAATAATAATAATAATCCTTTATTAATACCCGACATTTTTTTTTATTAAGTATATCAGATTTAATAATATTAAATTAAGAATTGAAAAAAAATAAAAAACTTTTATTAAAAAAATCAGAACTTGCGCCAGAATTTAATAAAAATAATATATTTAATAAAAATATTAATAATAAATATAAATTAATACCTTTAAATATTATGTATAACCATGTAGGTGAAACTAAATATTTTCCTTCTGATTTTAAAGAATGAAATAATAATATTTATTATTTTAATTCTAATTATACAAAAAATTTTCCTATTTATGATTTAAATTTAAATAAATTATTAAAAGGTTATTTTGATCTTATTTTAAACCGTAAAATTTTAAAGTATAAATTTATCTCATCTAAAAAAAGACGTTTATCTTTAAATAAAATATTTATAAGTAAAGCTGAATTAAAACATACAAGTGCTAAAGCTATAATTACAGTATATATTTATAATAGAGAAAGAATTATTTTATTAAAGAAATTAAAAAGTTTAAAAAAATTGTTTTTTAAAATAAGTAATTTTTTTTATAAATGTAAAAGTATTTCTAGAGATTCTTATGATATAATATTTCAAAATATTTTATTTAAAGAATTAATTTATATCAAAAGATATAAATTAAAACTTAATCTTAATGAATTAAAATTTAAGGATAAATTCTTATTTAAATTAAGTTATTTAATAAGTAAAATTTATAATAAGAAAATAGAATTTAATATTGTTAATTTAAAATCTATTTCTTATAACCCCAGTATTTTTACCGAAATATTGAAAAAAAAGTTAAGAAAAAAAAATGCTAATGTTTTAAAAGTAATGAATTTTATTTTAAGTAAAGGTATTATCTTAGAAGATAATAATCTTAAAGAAAGAAGTAGATTAATTAAAAGTGTAAATTTTAATTTATTAAGCAATAAATATAAAAATCTTAATATTAATTCTATAATTAAAGATATTCATTTAAATGAAACAATAAAAGATTTATATAATCTTCAAAATCAGGATAATGATTTTATATTTAATAGCATTAAATATAAAAATCTGGGTGGTATTAGACTGGAGGCTAAAGGTAGATTAACTAAACGTTATAGAGCGGATAGAGCTCTATTCAAAGTAAAATGAAAAGGAGGGTTAAAAAATACAGATTCTTCTTACAAAGGGTTATCATCAGTAAATTTTAGAGGTAATATTAACTCTAATGTAGAATATTCAACGGGTATAGCTAAACGTCGTGTAGGAGCATTTGCGATAAAAGGTTGAATTTCAGGTAGATCTTACAGTACATTTGCAAACCCTACATGAAATGAAAATATAAACCCTTGAGTTCTTACAGGGTTTGCTGATGCTGAGGGTAGTTTTGTACTAAGAATAAGAAATAATAATAAATGTTCTGCAGGATATTCTGCAGGATTAGGATTTCAAATTACTTTACATAAAAAAGACAAATCTATCTTAGAAAATATCCAATCTACTTGAAAAGTAGGAGTTATAGCTAATAGCGGTGATAAAGCCGTAAGTTTAAAAGTAACAAAGTTTGAGGACTTAAGAGTAGTATTAAATCATTTTGAAAAATATCCTTTGATAACTCAAAAATTAGGTGATTATACACTCTTTAAACAAGCATTCAGTGTTATGGAGAACAAAGAACATTTAAAAATTGAAGGTATAAAAAAATTAGTCGGAATTAAGGCCAAATTAAATTGAGGTCTTACTGATGAACTAAAGAAGGCTTTCCCAGAAAATATTTCTGAAGAAAGATCTTTAATAAATAAAAATATACCTAATTCTAAATGATTAGCTGGCTTTACTTCTGGTGAGGGTTGTTTTTTTGTTAATTTAATAAAATCTAAATCTAAATTAGGAGTTCAGGTACAATTGGTATTTTCTATTACTCAGCATATAAGAGATAAAGTATTAATGGATAATTTAGTAACATATTTTGGATGTGGATATATTAAAGAGAAAAATAAATCTGAATTTTCATGATTAGATTTTGTTGTTACAAAATTTTCGGATATTAATAATAAAATTATTCCAGTTTTTCAAGTAAATAATATAATTGGTGTAAAATTGGAAGATTTTGAAGATTGATGTAAAGTCGCTAGATTAGTTGAAGAAAAAAAACATTTAACTGAATCAGGCTTGGAAGAAATACGTAAAATAAAATTAAATATGAATAAAGGAAGAGTTATTTAAGTTAAAGACACATTAAGTGCAGTACATAATTTCAAAGTTGAAACTCATAATATATTTAAAACAATACATTCTGAGATTTTAAATTGAATAAGTGGTAAATAATAAAAAGGTAGGGTTTAATTATAATTAATAAAAGAAAATGAAGAAATAGTCTGAACCATTTTGTGAAAAATGGAAATAAAATTTTATGATAACAAGTTGAACAGGCTAATTTGCGCAAGAGTGTGCAAAATGAGTGCGCGGTTTGGCACCTCGATGTCGGCTTAACTTGTCCTCTTGGATGCAGAAACTAAGTAGGGTACGACTGTTCGTCGATTAAAAAGTTACATGAGCTGGGTTAAGTACGTCGTGAGACAGTACGGTTTCTATCTTCTAGAGGAAATTAGAATAAAATAAGGAATAACCTTGTACGAAAGGAACCTGGGCAACGCCTTATTCCCAAAAGGAATAACGGTTTTGTTAACCTCTGGTTTATCTGTTGTTTATGTGCCTCAATATTAATTTTAGTATAATAATCATTATTGTACAGGGATGTTACTTTCACTTAGGTAGATGTATAGCATAGGCATGGCAGAAAAGCTAAGTTAGCCAGAGATAAGTGCTGAAAGCATATAAGCACGAAGCTTACCTTAAGATATTTCTTAAATATACGTAAAATAATATTACGTGATAGGCTTAGTTTGTAATAATTTAGAGATTTTTAGATACTAAGTACTAATTTTATAAATAACTGAATATTTATCCGTATCTTATATTTTTAATAATCTTATTTAAAGTTATTGTAAGCGCAAGCTTTTAACATATAAGTGAAATAAAGGACAATTAAAGTATTAAATTCTGACTTCAGGTTAGTCTATAGAATATAGTAGTCTTAAAGTCCATTGAACTTTCAGGACTTGTGTAGTGTGTATAGCGAATCAAGGAAATGTCGTCAACCTGCAAGGAAAGATTGAACCAGTAGATTTCTTAGCACTGTAAATACATAATAAGAAAGATAAGAATACTTTAATGTTATTTTTATTTAGTCTAATTAAAATTTGCAAGTAAAGCTAATCTACCGTTATACACGCCTGACTATACAAGTAGCAAAGTAACCGTATGATAATTTTTGAGTTAAAGATTTCCCGTTTGACCCGGGCAGGTTAGAGTCAAATAAATTAGCAAATTGATAAGGGTTATTTATAGCAGAAAGCTATACGTGAGATACACGTACAAATCTTTTATATTAAACAGAAAAATGAACAACAATAAAAATATTAACATGTTAAAGAACTTAACTAAATTAGAAATAAATACAATTGCGGAAGCATTACCAGTAACAAAATTATTCACCTTAGATCCAAAATTTACACTTAGAAATAGTATATTTTTTTATGAAAAAAATATTAATTTATTTTACGAATGGTTAGCAGGATTTATTGATGCAGAAGGAAACTTTCAAATTAATCCTTTGAAAAATAAAGAGGGTAAAATAGTAAAATTTTCTTTTATGTTTAATATTAATCTTCATCTTGACGATATTGATGTTTTAAATACAATAGTAAAATTATTAGGTATTGGAGCTGTTACTTATTCAGACCCTACGTCTTCTGCAAATAAATACATTTGTACTTTTAGAATTAATAAGCAAAAAGATTTAGCTAAATTAATAGATATTTTAAAAATTTCACCTTTAAATGGTGTAAAATATCTAGATTATTTAGATTTTGTTAAAGCTTATGACTTATATTTTAATAGATCTAATGTAAAAATTTCATTTGATTTAATCGAAGAAATATTAAAAATAAAAACTGGAATGAATAAACAAAGAACTAATTTTGATAGACCTCTTGAAATAAATATTACAGATCATTGATTATTAGGATTAATTGAAGGAGAAGGGTCTTTTCATTTAATAAGATCTAGAATAATAGCCAGTTTTGCTTTAAAAATGACAGCGAACCAAGAACCTCTTATGGTGGCTATAAAAGAGTTTTTAAGTAAAAGATTAGGTTTTGATAAATATTCTTTATTTAAATTAAATATGTCGGATCTTATAAGTATTAATTATGTACCGGCTAAAGGTAATACTAAAGCTCAAGTTTTTATAGGTATTGAAAACATAAGAATTTTATTTAATTACTTTTTACCTTACTTAAAAAATTTACACTTTTTAACTAAAAAATTTAAAGATTTTAATGATTTAATCTTAATTTGTCATGTAATTTATAATAAATTGCATAAAAAACCAGAAATAAAAGATTTAATTTTAAAATTAAGTTATAATATGAATAATTTTAGATTATCTAGTAATAAAGAAGAGAAAGATGCTGTGACTTTTAATGAAATAAATTTATTATTAACAGCAGATCCTGTTTCTATAATTTTAAAAGATGGTAGAGTATTAAATCTTGAAACTACTAAATTTGAAAGTGGTTTAAAAGGAGGATCAGTATTTCAGATATTCTCAAAGAAAAAAGATTCAAAGATTATTTTAACTAATAGTCTAGAGGATTGTGCTTCTACTATAAAAATACCGAGAGGTGTATTATCTAAGGCTTTTTTCTCCCTTAGATCAGTAGCTTGCGTAAAAAAGAACAAAGATAAAATAATTATAACATCAGATTTTTCAGAGATAGAAATAGGTAAACATAGAATAAAAAGAATTGGAGTTTTTTTAGGTCCTTTTTTATTTAATAAAAAATAATATTTAATGAAGTTTGTGTAAACTAAAGCTCGCGAATTAAAAAAGTTTTTATTGGATCCGTAGATTAAATTTATGGATAATATTCAATTATATCCATTTAATATAAAATTAATTAGATATAGCTTGGTTAGCATAAATAGCAATGCAATTGTTTTGTAATCAATAGACGGAGGTGCAATACCCCCACTGGGCATAACCAAGATTCCCTATAGTTCAAAGGTAGAACGTGATACTCTTAATATTAATATAAACGTTCAATTCGTTTTAGGGAAGGTTTATATACATAACTTAAGTAATGCAATTGTTTTGTAATCAATAGACCAGAGTGCGATACTCTGACTGAGCTTACTTTATTGCTCTTATATTCCTATATTATTTAAGAATATATAAGTTCTATTTAAATTATTATACTAGACTTATAGTTAAATAGTATAATGTATATTTAGTAACAAATATTTATACTTTTTTATTAAGTAAAAACAATTTTTTTATAATTTTTTTATTATAAGGACTAGTAGACAAGCGGTTACGTCATAACTTTTTCAATGTTAATATCGCGGGTTCGAATCCTGCCTAGTCTAATAATGATTGTAAAAAAGAGGCTATAGCTTAATTGGTAAAGCATACTGCTCATAACAGTACCTACTAAGTGTTCGAGTCACTTTGGCCTTATTACGCGGATTGGTGTAATAGCAACATATTTGACTCATGATCAAAAGAAGAGGTGCAAATCCTTTATCCGCATTATTTTAATAAATTTAAAATCCGAGTGCTGGAATTGGTAGACATCTCCTTTATGTTGATACGTAATAAATCAAATATAAATAGGTATATTTATGTAGAGTAAAAACAAAGAACTAAAATTAGCCTTAATGCTGGAATTGGTAGACAGAAATGAGTTAAGATCATTCGAGAAGATCGTGGGAGTTCAAGTCTCTCTTAAGGTAATGAAAAGAATAAATAGATGAAATAATAGTAAAATTGCGTTTTCAACTTTAGGAATGAAAACTTATAGTTGCGGAAATTTTGTAACACGGAAATATTTTTGTTGTTTTACCCACAGATACGCAAGGTTTAGTTTAGGTATATTTTCCAGTTCAGCAGGTTATCAGTTTAGATTTTTTTCTGCTAACACCTGTATAATTACAATAAAATCACCAGTAAAATTTGTGCCAGTAGCCACTTATTTTAATCCAGATGCTCAAAAATTAGCAATATTATATGAAAATAAAAACAAAACTGGGGTATATAGATGAATTAATAAGCTTAATCGAAAGACTTATATAGGATCATCTATTAAATTATCTTTAAGATTTAGATCTTATTTTTCTTTATGTTTCTTAGAAACGGAAATTCTAAAAAGCAACAGTCTGATTTATAGGGCCTTACTTAAGAATGGTTATTCTAATTTTAGGTTGGAAATTTTAGAGTATTGTGATCCAGATATAGTATTAGAGAGAGAACAATACTATTTAGATACACTTAAACCTGAGTATAATATTTTAAAAACAGCAGGTTCTTTAAGAGGATTTAAACATAGTAGAGCTACTATTGAGCAAATGAGAAAAATAAAAAAAGAATTAAATAGAAAAAATACACGAGAGGAAACGATAAGACAAGTAAAGTCATTATTAAAAGGAGAGTCTACTATTGTTATTAATCGTATAACTGGTGAAAGTCAATCTTTTAATTCTGGTAGAGAAGCTGCCGTGTTTATTGGTATAAATCAAAGTGCGTTAGCTAAATATATAAGAAAACAGAACTTTTATCTAGGTAGAGGTTTCTTTGTTTATAAATCTTTTTCTGATTTAGATCGCATTTATGCTAGCGAAACTTATAAAACAGCTAGTTGTAAAGATGAATTATTATATTCTCTTGATGAGAAAAATAAAAAAAAATATATTCATTCTGAAATTTCAAAGAAACTAATTAGTCAAGCTAATACAGGAGCTAGAAGTAAACAAGCCAAATCAGTTATTTTGACTGTGACTGCTAAAAAGGAGATATTAGAATTCCCTACTCTAAAAAGCACAGGAGAGTTTTTAGGTATTAGTGCTGACACAGTTAGAAGGTATATTTTTAATAAAAAATCTTGTAAAGGGTATAGTTTAGCTTTTAAAAAATAATATCCTGGCCTTTCTTCTTTTTCTAAATGTAATCATAATACTCTAACAGACGTGATAGACGTTAAAATTACCTTTAAATAGGTAATACTTATCTTATCTTTTATTAATCTTATTTCCAATTACAATAATATTAAGATCTAAGTAAGTACTTAGATATTTATAGCTTTTTATAAATTTTTAAGTAAGAAATCTGAGATATTAGTCTTCAATATCTCGGTTAATAATAAGGTTGACGCCCTACTTATTTAACTTACTTTGTGATATAAGATTAATAAATTTTTAATTTGAAAGTTTTAATTGAATAGTCTTTCTGAGGACACAAACTCTAGAAAAAATCGTAAACCATTAGGAAGATTAAAAATTAAACCTTAATCTATTTAATAGGCAATATCGATGAATTATTTTAAATATTCGAAATATTTCGAACATTATTAATAATATAACTTTTATATTATTAAGCAACTGTAATTTAATGGCAAAATGTTCGACTACCATTCGAAGCTTATCGGTTCGATTCCGATTGGTTGTATAAAATTTAGTTTAATTTTTCTAAAAAAGACAACCTTTAAGTATAATATATTAAGGTTTAATCTTGTGTGTATTGATTTTTAACTAAATATTAAAAATTTAAGCGTAATAGGGTAAAGTTTTATTATTAACACAAGAAATATTTATCGGATATTGAATTTATACCTTTCAAAGAAATTTTAGGTACAAGCTTTTAAAATTTAAGAGTAGTATAACACATACACCCTGTTTATAATATGCCAGTAAAGGAGGAGTAGCTCTACCACCTCCTGGGTATTGATTACTTTAATTTGGAAGTATACGCCTTTTTGGTGGTGATTTTTTTATAAGAGTCTCCACTATGGAGAGAGATTTGAAAGTACTTTAAGTTGATGTTGGTCAAATCTAAATTTATTTGGAAGCTTTAGGTTAAACTGTACCGCTGTGGAGGTTAACCTAGAAACAGTCGGTGGAAATACGTTAATACCATTTTGATAATAAAATAAATGATGAAAATGAATATGAAGATGAATATGAATAAATTTATTAGTTATAGATTTTTTTCTTCAGGTACCAGGGAATTTGTTGTTAATTCTACGTTTAATAATATTGTGTTTAATAAAGAAGGTTTGAGTATAATGGTTTTACCTTCTATTTTAGAAACAAGTGTTTTATTTTCTTCTGAGAGTATTGATTTACAGACTATTGAACACGATTCCCCTTTATTTGAACAGATTAGTGAGATTGTAAAGAGTTTAGATGAAAAGGGTGTGTTTAACATTACTCTATATTTTTATGCTTATAATATGCGTAATAATAAATATGTTTTTATTGAAAAAAATAAGGGTTGTTTTTCATTAGAATACTCTTCTTTTGGTTATGATAAAGTTGTAGATATGAATTTCAAGTTAATAGGTGGTTATAGTTGAATATTTCAGTTTTTAGCTCTTTCTAAGGAAATTGGAAGTTCTTTAAGTCATAGACGAGATATTGGTTATAAAGATGATCTTAATAATAATGTTTTATTGGTTATAAATAAAATTAAAGATTTTGATGGTCATGAAAAAAATTCTAACAAATAAAACTGTTAAGAGCTTGCGCCTTAATAAATCTTGAGGCAGTAAGTTTGAAGGTTTAAATAATAAAATGTTTGTGTTGTAATGAATCCTATAAATAAAATAGCCTTGTAACCACCTTTCTTCTAGTGTGATTACAGCATTAACCCTTCAGTCTTACTTCACAATACTTATTTTTCCATATTACTGGTATATATGATACAGTATATAAATTATTATAATTTTAAACAAATTTTTGTTTAAAAGGGTTTTAGTATAAAGATATTACGTATAATTAAAATTATAAAATATTAATTTGAATTTAATAAACCCTTAAGGGAATCTGTCCCATTTTTTTATATATTTACAAAATACTATGAAGAATTTATTTTATCTTAACATAGAAAACTTTTTTTTAATAAAAAAAGAAATATTTACTTGATATTTTGCTAAAAACCTCTTTCTTGTTATTATTACATTATTATTTTTTAATTTTTATTTTAATTTATTTTATAGTTATATTTTTAACTACTATATTATATTTAATTTTTTTTATTTTATATTATGCTTTTAATTTTTATCCTAAGGAAATTATGAAAATTTTTATTTTAAATAGTATTTATAGAATATTTAATATAAATATATTAATACTTATTACTTTTTGTGTTATGGTTTTACTAAACTACCACGATTTAACTATAACCGATTTATTTTTTTATTCTAAATTCGTGTGATCCTGTGTATTATCTTGTATTTTTATTAAAAATATTTTATACATGAAAATAAATAAGGCGAACTTAATTTATTTACTTACTATTTTATCTTTATTAAGTTTAATGTCTTATGTTGTTGTTTTTTTCGTTTTTACTATATATACTTACTATCTTAATTTAGAAGATTTCTTGTTATTGATGAATAATGAATCCAATAAACAAAATAATTCTAATTTAAATTCTGAGTACAATAATGGACCTAACAGCCCTAAACCCCCTAAAGACTCTTTAATTAGTTTAAATAAGGAAAACCACGATGACGATGATGAATCAAACAAAATAACCGAAGGTTATATAAGTTGACGAGCTATGCAAGAATTAGAAGACCTGCAAAAAAATAAACAAGGTTTAAATAGAGATGAATATTCTAAAAATGTAAAAAAACTAACAAAAATTATTAATAACCCTCATAGGTATATGGATAAAAATTTATATTGTTCACCTAAAGTTTATAAGGATACTTTAAATCAAAAATATCTTTTAAATGAAGAAATTATAAAGTATGAGATTTTTTGAAAAAAGTTAATGAGTAAACATACCTTTTTACTTAAGGAAGAGTGTAAAGAACTTTTAGGTAATAAAGACCCAAATGTATTAAAAATATTAATGAATGAAAAAAAAGAAAATTGAAAAACCATTTCAAAAGTAAACGCAAAACTAACTGGACATAAAGTACAATTAAAGTTATTAAATAGATCATTAAAAGGATTAAAATAGTGTATATTATGTATCTGTTTTAATTATAGATTTAAAATAAGTTTAAATGTATAAAAAAGGTATAATTTAATAGTTAAAATATAATATTATTGTATTATTATTTAGGTTAGAGTCCTAATATCTTTTAGTTTAATACACAATAAATACTTTATTAAAATAAATATTAAACATAGAGAATCTGTCTCTTTTTTAATCTTATTAAGTATCAGAGAACTTGTCTCTTTTTTTTTTTAATTTAAACTTTTTAGATGAAAAATTTTTTCCTTCTTTTTAGATTTAAGTTTTTTAAGAAGCATAGTTTTATTAAAATTCTTATAATTTTTACTTTAGGTTTCATTATTAGATTATTAGTTAATAATTTATTTATTATTAATGAAGATTCTTATTTAACAATTGGTTATTATATTACTTGTATTATTGTACCTTCCCTTTCTACTATTAAAGAATTAGATCTAAGTTTACTTACTTTAAATAATTTGATAACTTTATTTTATAAATATGAAAATCAAGTTATCTTAGGTTATATTAATTTAGACAATGTTAACACTAAAAATCAAGAACTTATCCCTAAAAGTATTTTTTATGTAAAAGGAGATAAACCTAATTCTCCATTCACTAACAATACAAATGATCCAACTTCCCCAGTTTCAGATATAGATGGTGGAAACTTTTTTAATTATTTTGTTGATGATGTATATACAAATAATCCTTCTTATTACGACAATATTAATACACCTAAAAATAAGAATATTAAACCTAATAATATAAAAAGGTTGAATTCTTCTAATTCTAATTATATTGGTTACTTTCAAGATAGTTTAATTAGGAATCAAATATTTTTCGAGGATTTCTTTTCTAGGTTTAATGACCCTTATATTAAAGCAGATAAAGTAAAAATTAACTGTTGAAAATCTAATTTTCTTTTTGAATTAGAAAAAGGTAGTACTATTGCTGAAGCAATTAAGGTTTTACCTTCAAATATTAGTAAGGGGTTTGATATGTATTTAATTGCTAGACATAAATCATATGATTTATCGGACTCGTGAAAAAGATCAATATGTAGTTATATAAAAAAACCCTAATAATTATCACCATCTTCCTTTTTTATCTCCGATTATAATTATTTTTTTTAGTATTTTGTACTATTTTATATATTTTAACACTTAAAAATGAAAAACAAAATTTTTAATTTATTAAATACTGTTATATCTAACCTGTTTTTAATTCTCGATAATTATAAAGAAATAATATATTTATTATATAAATTTTATTTAATCCTTAAAAACAATAAACATTATATTATCATCGTTTTATTTATTCTAATTTGTACAATACACATATATTGATTAATTACCGAGCTTTCTTTTATAAATGAAATAATGGAATATAAAGATTGTGAATATTACATGTATAATAGCAATGATTGCGATAGGAATATTACCTGTTATAAGGATAATAATAATATTTATCCACTTTATAAAAACTATTTTTATAAAAATTTAGATACAAATTTTACTTTGAAGTGTATGTCCTTAAAATTGGAAGCTGAACGTATTTCTAACCTAAAATTAGAAAGAGTAATTTTTTATAGGAAATTATTTTTACTTGCTGAATTAAAGGAATATACCCTAAAAAAAGAAGAAATATTAAAACAATTATTAATTATAATCAATAAGGGGAATAAAAAATAAAATTTATTATTATTTTTTATCCTCACAGAGAATTTGTCTCTTTTTATCTTTTAATTTCTATTTAAATGTTAAAAAATTTTATTTCCAATGTTTTTACAAAAAAAAATATTATTAAGATTTTACTTATATTTTTTATTGGTTTAGCTTCAAGAATATTTATTAATTACTTTTTTAATACAAACGTATTCAGAGATTATTTAAGCATAATTTCTATTATTTATTACCTGTTTTTTTCTAGTACAGTTGTTTTTATTCATACATTAGTAGACTCTTATAATATTTGTATTGTACCCGAATTTATTTCCTCACTATTCTCCAAGTTATTTTTAATTATAAATTATACTATAAATTTAATCAGTAAACTTCAATTAAAAGATCTTAATATATTTAATATTAAAGGTTTAATACCGAATCTTATTGGTTTATTTGATAATAAATCTAAAGAACCTATTTTTAATCAAACCTTAGAAAAAAATAATAATTTACAAAAAGAGAATGGTATAGATAAACTTATTTCAGAGACAAAATCAGATGACGCCAGATCTAAAAATTTAAGAAGAATACCTAAAAATAATTCCTTACACCGTTCTTATAATATAACTGACCCTTCTAAAAATAAATCTAGTGCATTAAAAATTAATAAATCAAATCAAACCTCGATTACTAAAACTTACCCTGATTTTATTAACCATGATAGTACTTCAATTAAAAAAAATAATAATGAAATTATTTTTACTCCCTGAGAAGTTGGCTGATCTTTATCTTGTAACAATAGCATACCTAACAGTATATCAAATTCTACCGATAATTTTGTTCCAGAGTCTAACTATAATTATGACCAATTCTCCCCTTACTTTGACCCTGAAAATACTGTTGTATATTCAGAGTCTAAAGGTATAAGATTAAATCAGGATAATATTGCGTATTATAATAGGGAATATAGTGAAAGTAATTTTACTAATGATACAAACCATGCTACAATCGGAGCTAAACCTGAAGTTGAAAGTTTAAATAGACCAATTTATTCAGTTAATTGAGAAGAAAGACGTCACCCAATTTTTAAACACTTACAGGAATTACCCTTAAGGAGCAATATGCAAGAAATAGATTTAAAAACCAAATCGAAAAAAGGTGGATTTAAACTGGTGTTCAGTATGTTCGATAATAATATAAACAAGCTAGAAAAAGTATGTATAAAATATCATGACATTTCAAAACGAAAAATCGTATGAAAATTATGAGAAAAAAATAGAGGCTATTATGCTAGTTATCTTGAATTTAAATCGGAATTTGATCCTAAGGCTAGTATATGAAAAGAAATTAAATCAGCAACAAAAAGCGATGTTTCTAAAGAAGTTAACAACCTACTACAAAATACTAACCCTTTTAGTCGCCCTCCGATTACTAGAAACAATGTTCATAAAATTGGTCTTACTAGTACTCAAAACAATTTAAATAATTTGCATGCTAATAAATATAATGCTCAAAATTTGGAAAAAAACAAAATAAAGCACAAGCATATTAATAAATAACTTAGGAAAACTGTTCCTTTTTAATAAAATAAAAATAAAATAAAAATGAAAAAACATCTTATCACTAAAAAATTTTTTTATACAATTTTCCATTTATTTTTGGTTGGGTTTATTTGTAGATATATTATTAGTAATTTTTATCTGTCTAATGTAGCAAAAGAAATAATAACTATTCTTAGTTTTTTTAGTGTTAGTTTATATAATTATACTAATATTAATATATTAAATCTCTTTACCTTTAATTTAACTAATTCACCTAATATATTAGAAGAAAATGTTAAAAGCAGTCATACGAAATTTAAAGATCATTGTAAATGTAAATTATATTGAATTCTGTTTGAAAAAAAGAAAAATAACTACCCTAATTTCGATTCCTTTAATAAGGATTGAGATTATGAAAAAAATTTTTTTAAAGAAATTAAAAATAAAATAAATATAAAATATGATCAAAAGATTTATGACTGAAAATTAAAAAAAAAAACTTTATTGTGATTTTTTAATAAACGTAATTAATTAAAAAAGTTATAAATAAATTTAATTATAAAATATACCATTAATTATAAATTATATAGAAATATATTTATATAAAACCCGGAAAGGAGCAGGAAAATAGAGTAATCAAAGGTTTAACTATTAGTACTACGGAGGTTCAAGTCCTTCTGCGGGTAGGATAATCGAATTAATACTATATTAAAAAAAAAATTATTATTAAAAAATTATTCCAGAGAATTAGTCTCTTTTTTTAACAACTAAAATAACAATGACAATAAAAACAATGAAAAATTTTAAATTAACAATGAACAAAGGGAGGAAACGTTTATAGATATATCTGTAGCGGATACAACAAAGAGGCTTTATATTTAAAACTAACATCTAATGACATATTATTTGTTTTAACTATTAATAATAATAAATTTAAAGATGAATTTACGACTTTAATAGGTAAACTGGTTTTTTTTAAAGAGGATGTAGATATTGATTTATTGGATTTAACTAAAGCGTTAAACTTATTAAAAATATCTAAATTAAATATTTTTTATGTAGAAAGAGAAAATACTACTGATAATATAACTAGTTATACTTTAGGGGAATCTTCCATAATTAGAGTAATAAAACTTGGTGGTAATCAATTTATAAATATATTAAATAACCCGGATCTAAATTTTTTAGATTATAATAAATATTCTTTATATATTTTTAAAGAAAGTACTTTTTTAGATGTAAAATGGATGTTCCAAGAAATTAACGGTAATAGGGTTACAATAGGCAGAGGTGCAGGTCAAAAATGTCATATTTTAAGCCCCTTGGAATTAAGACTATCCGCTTATCTCTTGGCAATTTTTAAATTTAACTATAACATTTTTTGTAAAATAAGTGATTTTAATTTTTTAGAAAAATATAAATATTTACCATTTTGAGATAGAAAAAACAAAGAATAAAAATAAATTAAGAGCTAGGGTTAAATTAATTTAATTTAACTAAATAACTGTAATTTAATGGTAAAATATTCGATTTCCATTCGAAATTTATCGGTTCGATTCCGATTGGTTGTATTTAGATTAAGGGAATATAGTATAAAGGTATTACAGTTAGGTTGCATCTAACTTATTTAGGTTCAAATCCTAATATTTCCAAATATAAATTATAATAACCTTATTCATTAGTGATTTAAGTTCAAAAAGCTAACTGAATTAGCGGAATAGTTACCTTTAGGGGTTTAAAGGGACCTCATCCTTTAAACTTTTAAGTAAACTAACTGAAAATATTTTCGCGTTAGATACAAAAAGTTAATACCTAACGGCGTAAGCTATTATTTTAATACGTTAGGGAACACTTCTTTTAACAAGGGTTATTAAGTAGCTCAACTCTAAGGTAGTCGTAGAAATTACCTTTTTTTTTATCTAAAAAAAGGGTACGTAAAATGTTTAATAGACATTACGATAAATTGGATCTATTAGTACTAGAAGGAGTAGCGATAAGAGGAATAAACCCTCTCTTTTTGACAACTATATTGCCACGGTGCTACGAATAAATTCGAAGCAATAAGCCCTTAAAATATTAACAATCTCCTCTTTATACACATGAAGCGTTATAAAGAACCTTTAATTCAACCGTATCCGACTACAAAGGTTGTTGTGCCTTCGGCTAGGAAAAATTAAAGTGAGAAACAAACGCAACATAATACCAAATTTATAGGTATTTTACCCTGTTTTATTTATAAATGATACACCTTTAGTTTCCTAATTGGCTTCAACTAAAAATTTTATTTTTTAGATCTGGATGGTAATTCGTCTTAATTACCTAAGCACCGGATATCAAGGAATAAACTAATTGCAAATATAAATAAAACGGTGAAATTATATTACCATTAGTGTGATTTTTTTTTTCGACGGCAACTTTTAGAAAGATAACTTTAAAAAATAAGAGTAGTTGCAAGGTTAAAGTCTAGGTAAATTTAAATCCAAGGCAAGGAAAGATGCAGCTCGACATGCAGTTCTTATCTTGATTAAATTTATGTACTGGCTAAGTGCAATTCCAAAAACTACTTAATCTGTAAGCTCAACTATAAACTAGTTTTAAATTTGTCTTTTTATTAGGGTATTTTAAACAAAATGAAGTTTAAAATACTGTACAGGAAAGGAAAAGTAAAGCAAACTGGGCCCATAATATATGCACACAGGGGTATGTAATTCGGAGACAATTAGGAAGAAAATAATAATCTGGATAAGTTATAGTATCTATTACAAAGATAGAGCCTTAATGAAACCAAAATTATTGAACGCCGGTCGAGAGGCTTTCTTACTTCTTAATGACGAACTAAACTCAGCCAACAACCTAGGTATTAGTGTATTTGATGGAAAGTGGGAGGACCAACGAGGCTCAATTTGCAACTAAACCTACAACCGGTATTCAACCTAACTTTAGGATTTAATTGTCTAACAACTAATTGAGGACAAATACACGGACCTAGGGCATACGTTTCTTACAAGACAGAGCATGGTAACCTTTGAAGGTTTGATAAAAATTTCCGCTTAATTAGCCTAAGTGGACTAACCTTCTAATTGTAGGAGGCTGAGTACATACCCCGTGTTAACACCTTCTTTTAAGTATTTTTTATATTGCTTAGAAGATAAGAAGCTCTGTAAAAAGACAGTTAGATTGAGGGGTCGAGACTTCAATCTTTTCTAAGGTGCGATTCCTTTAGCTTCTTCATGGAAAAAAACGACAAAAAAACAAAAAAAACACTTTATTTACTAGAGAATACTAAAAAGACACGAAAATTAGCACGTATTATATACCCGCAATTTCGCCTTATTGAAAAAATGTACAGAAGCAGAGGAAGATATAACACTTTAGCACAGCCCGTATATAATCCTGAAATTGTTATTAAATTCCCTAATTTTGAACACTTTCTTTACTCAATTTATAGAGAAGAAAAATTAAACAAACACAACTACAAGGATTACAGAAAAATTAAGGATTCAGTTGAAAACAAAGCAGGTATATACCTTTTCACTAATAAAGTAAATAAAAAGAAATACGTAGGACAATCATCCAATCTACTAGCTAGATTTAAAAATTACGCATCTATCGAACAAATGTTAGAGAATAGATCCTCTATGATACACAGAGCGCTTATTAAATTCGGTTATTCAAACTTCTCACTTGTCATTCTAGAATATTGTAAACCAGATGAATTAAGGATAAGGGAAAAATCCTTTATAAAAGAAATAAATCCACAATATAATATTAGACGATATAGTTAATTAACTATTTTATTAATAAGGTGCTTAAGGCTACTTAAGGTGCGAACCCTTAACCTTATTATGGAAAAATTTATAAAAATTTATACGAACATTTTAGAACAAAAATCTCTTATTTATAAAGAGAACAATGGCTTATCTGGTATTTATTGCTGACATAATATGGATACTAATAAAATATACGTGGGTTCTGCTATCGATTTAAAAAATAGATTTAGCATATATTTTTCTGAAAGTTCCTTAAGAAGAAATTTGGAAAAAGGTACTAGTTTAATTTACGCATCTTTATTAAAACATGGTTATAATAAATTTAATTTATATATTATTGAATATTGTGAACCTAAAGATTTGATAGTTACAGAGCAATATTATATAGATCTGCTTGAACCTGAGTATAATATATTAAAAGTGGCGGGGTCCCGTTTAGGTATTAAACAAACATCTAAGACAAAAAATTTAATCAGAAATTCAACTATAGGGTACAAACATTCTGCAGAATCAATAATTAAAATGCAATTAATGGCTAAGGATCGTAAAGGAAAAGACACTTCATTTTTTGGTAGATCACACACAGAGGAGACTAAGTTAATAATTGCAGAAAAAAAATCTATATTAGTAGAAATTAAAGATATTTTATCTAACGAAACAAAAATATTCACAGGTAATAAAAAAGCAGCGGAGTATCTAGGAATAGGTGAATCTACACTACGTAGATTTAAGCATAATAAATCTTTAATAAAAGATAGATACTTAGTTTCTAACGTAAACACTTAAATAATTTAATATATATATATATTATATATAAGCTCAGATAACTCAATTGGTAGAGTAGAATACTGAAGATATTCCGGTTATAAGTTCGAATCTTATTTTGGGCAGTAAATAAATTATTTACATCTTTATTATTAGATTAGTATATCTTATAATTATGTAAGTTCGAGTCTTACTTCGGGCATAGTAAATAAAATTAATCTATTAAAAATATAATAATATATTGAAAAACATATTATTTATAAAATAATTCGAATGCTGGAATTGGTAGACAGAGTAAGCTTAGGACTTATTGATTTTTAATCGTGGAGGTTCAAGTCCTTCTTCGAATATAATAAATTTTATATAAAAATTTTTAAAGCTTGCGTTGGAAAAACAAATTTAATAATAATATTTATAAAAATTGAATTATAAGTATATAATATATATCTCGTAGAGTAATGGGTAACTCATGGATTTTTGATGTCTAAAAGTGGGTGTTCGAATCGCCTCGAGATAAAAAAATAAAGTAAAAACAATTTTTTCATTGAGTGCTCGAATTACTCCTGCATAATTATTATAGGATAATATAGCTCAATAGGTAGAGCAACTGTATATTTTTATTTTAAGATAAAGAGTGTAATTTAATGGCAAAATATTTAGATTTAATCTTAACTTTCTCTGTTCAAATCGGAGTGCTCTTGAGTAACAAAATATTAATATTAGTAATATTAATATAAATTTCCTATTTATTTAGGCTTTATAAAAAAAAATTAGAGATGAATAATTTATTTATTATATATAAAAGTTTTGCAACTGGCTCTGTTTCGAATATTACAGTAAATCTTTATTATACTTCTTTTTTATCTTATAAGCCATTAAGTTTAATTAAGGGTAAACATCAAATTAGATATTACTCTAATCAATCCAATAGTCCCGAAGAATTATCCAACGAAAATTTAAATCCTTGAACTTTAACTGGGTTCACTGATGCTGAAGGTTGTTTTACAGCAAGTATAACTAGTAGTAAAACACATAAAAGAGGTTACCAAGTTAGACCTATGTTCACTATTAATTTAAATAAAAAAGATTTGTCTTTCTTAGAACAAATAAAAAGTTATTTTGGAAACGCTGGGATTATTACACCTAACGGTAAAGATTGTCTTCAATATAGAATAGCAGACTTAAAGGTCTTAATATCACAAGTTTTACCTCATTTTGATAAATATCCTTTAATAACTAAAAAAAGAGCTGATTATTTGTTATTTAGAAAAATAGTTTTTTTAATGATGGATAAAAAACATCTTACTTCAGAAGGGTTTCGTGAAATTATATCTATTAGAGCATCTATTAATTTAGGGTTATCTGAAAAATTACAAAGTATATTACCTAATGTATTTCCCGTACCTAGACCTTTAGTGGTTATATCTAATATACCAGATCCTAATTGATTGTCTGGGTTTGTATCTGGGGATGGTTGTTTTGAAATAAATATATCTAAAAGCTCAAGTAGTTCTTTAAATGAAAGAGTAATTTTAAGATTCAGGGTAGCTCAGCATAATAGGGATAGTGAGTTAATGAAAAGTTTTATTTTATATTTAAATTGTGGTAGAATTAATGAAACAAAAGATGCTATATGATATCAAGTAACTAAAATTTCAGATATTAATGAAAATATTCTTCCTTTTTTTAATAAATATCCTATTGTAGGTATAAAATATAAAGACTTTGAATATTTTAAAAAGGTTGCCGAAATAATAGAATCAAAAGTACACTTAACTGCAGAAGGTCTTAAAGAAATTAAACAAATAAAATCTAAATTAGTAGTTAATTATTCATAAGTTAATGTATTTAAACCACCACCGTCTTTCTTTTTTAGTTTATTTTTTCTTATTTATAAGTAAAATAATAAATATTAGGTGATTATAGTTCAATCGGTAGAATAACTAGTTGTGGTCTAGATGGTTCCCTGTTCGAGCCAGGGTATTCACCCTTAAGTTCATAAAATATCTTTTTAAGATTTGAAAATTTTAAAATAATACATGTGGCACAGTAGGTTCTTTGTTCGATCCAGAGTATTTTCCCTAACTTATACCTTATATAGCCTGAATAGTTTAACGGTAAAACCTTATTTTCATGCGATAATGATGGGTATTCGATTTACCCTTCAGGCTTATGATATTTTATTAGTTTTTTTTATATAACTATAAATTATATAAAAAAAATTATATTTGAAGATTTTTAATTGCTATTGTGACTTAAAATTTTAATAATTTTAATAGAGTGTATAATAAGCCTGATAATTTAAAGGGTTAAAACATTAATATATTATAATATATTAATAATGAGAATTCGAATTTCTCTCTGGCTTACTTGTATTTATATATAGGTATAAAAA